CAAGCATTATAACTAATAAATTTCTTTTTATTTATTAACAGATAACTTTTTCATCAAATTTTTTTAAACTTTCTATTAAATTACTTTAAGTTAAACTAAATACACTACTCTTTGTAATATCTTGTTCCATAATTGTAACTAAATCAGCTTTAGTTAGTAGCCGGCCACTATTGTCAAAATTACGGTTAGCTTGTCGCATTCGAGCTCGATCTAGAGCATTTCTAATGCTTCTGGCATTAGCAAAAAGAGGCTGTTCGCGACGCTTTTTAATGTTTCTTTAATAATCGTCGAATTTTTTTAATTCGTTTCATAGCTAAATTACTATTTTTGTTATAGTACAAAATCTTATTATAATAATTGTAGGAGTCAAGTAATAAATTTTGTTTTTCATAGACATATGCAAGATTTATTAAAGCTATAGTATAATCAGGAATAATCTTTAGAGCGATCTTGTAGTAATAAATGGCGAAATTATATTCCTTTAATGTAAAATAGGTAAGTCCTATAACATTATATACATGTCCAAGTCCAATATTATCATTTATATCCCAATTATTTATAGCTTTTCGGAATAATAAAATGGCTTTCGGAAAATTTTTTTTTTTTAAACATAATTTACCTAATTTATAATATGATTCGTATGAAGTATTATTTTTTTTCAGTAATGTTTGTAACTCAAATATCTTTTTTTCTAACTTTTGCGTATCGATGACTTGTTTTATAATAAAAAAAATAATTAATATTAGAAAACAAAAGAGAACAATTGAGTATATTAAGGGAAATAAAGAAGTCATTTTTAAAATTCATTTAATTTGGTTTTACGAAGTATTAATGCATTAGAATAAGAAGAACAATTGAAATAAATAGGACTATAATATATCCAAAGAGTTTAAATTTCTAAAAAAACAAGTAATACTAATTATAAATATGTTGACAAATACTGAAATTCTAATAGCATTAACTTTAGCTATAATACCAGCATTATTAGCATTTCGCTTAGGGAAAACACTGTATCTATAGACTACAAGAAGATATAAAAATATACATTAAACATATAGACTCACATCATATATTATTTATATAATATTATGATGTTATTCTGTAATTAAAAATTAAAAGAAATTACCACTATTCATACTGTAATTAAAAAAGAATGAGTAAACAAACCTTGAAGAATATAAATACTCCAATATTTCCATTTACGGCTATTGTAGGTCAAGAAGAGATGAAACTTGCTTTAGAATTAAATGTTATTGATCCTAAAATTGGAGGAGTAATGATTATGGGAGATCGGGGAACTGGAAAATCAACAACTATAAGAGCAATTGCAGATTTACTACCCAAAATTGAAGTAATAAAGGATGATCCCTTTAACCGTCATCCTAATGAAGAAGCTTTTCAAAGATTTGAAACAGAATTTATAAAAATTCCTATGGTCGATTTGCCTTTAGGAGCTACGGAAGATAGAGTATGTGGAACAATCGATATTGAAAAAGCTTTAACAGAAGGGATTAAAGCATTTGAACCAGGTTTATTAGCAAAAGCGAATCGAGGTATTTTATACGTAGATGAAGTTAATTTATTAGACGATCATTTAGTTGATATTTTATTAGATTCTGCAGCTTCAGGTTGGAATACTGTGGAAAGAGAAGGTATCTCTATACGTCATCCAGCGCAATTTGTATTAGTAGGATCAGGTAATCCCGAAGAAGGAGAATTACGACCTCAGTTATTAGATCGTTTCGGCATGCATGCTGAAATTAAAACGGTAAAAGATCCAGATTTAAGGGTAAAAATTGTTGAAGAAAGAACTTTATTTGATTTAGACCCTTATAAATGGGTAAATAAATATAAAGATCAGCAGGAATTATTAAAGCAAAAGATTATTAATGCTCAAAATTTGTTAAATACGGTTGAATTATCTTATGAGTTTAGGATAAAGATATCAAAAGTATGTAGCGAACTAAATGTCGATGGATTAAGAGGGGATATAGTGACTAATCGAGCTGCAAAAGCTTATGCTGCATATCAGGGTAAAAAAATTGTTGAAATTGAAGATATTCAAAAAATTATTATTTTATGTTTACGTCATCGCTTACGAAAAGACCCTTTAGAATCAATAGATTCAGGTTATAAGGTAAAAAAAAAGTTTGAAGATATTTTTGAAATTGTTTAATATTAAAAGTTAAAATGAATAATATATCGAGGAATTTGTTACTCTTTACTTAAGTTTTTAATAACAATTCGTACATAATTATATGAATTAATTTGATAAATTAATTAATTTATCAAATTATGTATATATATATACATAATTTGATAAATTAATAAAAAAAAATATATATACACATAATTCAGCTAGATTTTAACTAGTAGAATGTTTTCTATTATACTAATAAGATATCAAATTATGATATAATTTTTTTATGAAAGCCGGGATAGCTCAGTTGGTAGAGCAGTGGATTGAAGATCCTCGTGTCACCAGTTCAAATCTGGTTTCTGGCAATTAAGTCTAATTGCGTAGAAGAAACTTTTAAAATTTTAAATTTAATTAAGGTTATGGGTAAAGTTTATGATTGGTTTGAAGAAAGGCTAGAAATTCAATCAATTGCTGATGATATTACAAGTAAATATGTACCCCCGCATGTTAATATTTTTTATTGTTTTGGTGGTATTGTCTTTACATGTTTTTTAGTTCAAGTAGCAACAGGATTCGCTATGACATTTTATTATAGACCAAGTATTAGTGAAGCCTTTGCATCAGTAGAATATATTATGACTGAAGTTAATTTTGGTTGGCTAATCCGATCTATTCACCGATGGTCTGCAAGTATGATGGTTCTTATGTTAATTTTACATGTTTTTCGTGTATATCTAACAGGGGGATTCAAGAAACCACGCGAATTAACATGGGTTACAGGAGTAACTTTAGCGGTAACTACAGTATCTTTTGGTGTAACAGGTTATTCACTACCTTGGGATCAGGTAGGGTTTTGGGCCTGCAAAATCGTAACTGGAGTGCCTGAAGCTGTTCCTATTATTGGCCCACCTATAGTTCAATTATTACGAGGAGGACTAAGCGTAGGTCAAAATACTCTAACGCGTTTTTATAGTGCCCACACTTTTGTTTTACCGCTTGTTGCAGCAGCCTTAATGATTACTCATTTTTTAATGATAAGAAAACAAGGAATTTCAGGTCCTTTATAATTATTATTACTAATATATCAATATTGATTTTGGTTCCCAGATAAATAAAGAGTCTATAAAACAAATGAAATTTTAACTTGTATTGTTAATACTAATATGAAATAGGAGAAATTATGTCAATATTAAAAAAACCAGATTTAACAGATCCAAAATTACGAGCAAAATTAGCTAAAGGAATGGGACATAACTACTATGGTGAGCCTGCTTGGCCAAATGATATTTTTTACATGTTTCCCATCTGTATTTTAGGGACTTTCGTAATAGTGATTGGCTTAGCTGTTATGGAACCTTCTGCTATAGGAGAAAAAGCTAATCCTTTTGCAACGCCTTTAGAAATTTTGCCTGAATGGTACTTTTTTCCAACTTTTAATCTATTAAGAGTATTACCGAATAAACTATTAGGTGTTTTAGCGATGGCTTCTGTACCTGCTGGACTTATAACAGTTCCATTTATTGAAAATGTGAATAAATTTCAAAATCCATTCCGTAGACCAGTTGCTTCAACTATATTTTTGATTGGAACGTTTGTAGCTATCTGGTTAGGTATTGGAGCTTGTTTACCGATAAATAAAGCATTAACATTAGGGTTATTCTAATGTTATAAAATACACTTATATATTATATTTTGACTTTTTTTCAAAATATAATGTATAATTACTATTAATTGATGTTACATAGTTAAATTTAAGTATTAAAAAGATATTTTATGGATATAATTAGTTTAGGTTGGGCTACTATAATGATGATATTTACATTCTCTCTTTCTTTAGTTGTTTGGGGTCGTAACGGTTTTTAAATTTAAGATAATATAATAAATATAAAGTTTAATCATAAGGATTGAAGAATTTATGGGTGAAGAAATTTTATCAATTAGTCTTTTATGTTTTAGCATGGTACTCATAGGTTTATCTCTTGGATTTTTATTATTAAAAGTTCAAGGAGAGTAAAAAAAAAATAATAAATTATTAGATATACCAATATTTATTAATGTTTTAATCAATTGATATTAATATAGCTTTTATGAAATTTATTAGTATAATATCGATATTAGTTAACTTTTTTCTGGTTCTTATTATATTAATCAGGAGTCCAAATGAACAAAGTTTGCAAGAAAATCTAGATCCTTTTAAAATCTTTGAAAGTTCTAGCAAAGCTGAAAATTCAATTGATAATCTAATTAAGATCTTAACAATTATATATTTTAGTATAGCTCTTGCTTATAATATTAAAAATTATCTTTGACAATTGATTTTTGGATATAATATTTAAAAGATGTATAAACTTTTTGTCTTTTAAAATTTAGTTATCAATTTTAAATTGTAATATATAATTTTATTTATATATAGGTCAAAATAAGGGGCTGTAATGGTTTTGACATTTATAATCAGTGTTAATTAATAAGCAGATTTAACTATTAAGATCTCAAATAATTGCAAATAATATTATTATTTTTAATAAAAGCCAAGTTTTTGTATAAAATTATTTAGTTTTATTATTAATTACTGATGTAATTCCTAATTGAAAGAGGTAAAAAATTATATTTTCCTAAAACTTATTAAAGCTTTAGATTGATTTTAATATTGAAATGAGCTTAATTCATGAGAAAAAAGATGAAAAACCTTTTTTTTTTATTTAAAAAAACTAACTACTCAGAGTTATTATTATTGTTATAAATGAATGATTAAAGATTTTTAAAATTCAGGGAATTTTAAAAAATTTAATCAATTATTTCCAATTAAAAAGATAACTAAATCTGTGATTTTATTATTTAATTAAACATTTATTTAAAATGGACGTGGGTTCAAATCCCACCAGCTCCTTATTATTAATATTATTGTACAATTATAAAATAATGCATTTGTGGCCGAGTGGTTGAAGGCAACGGACTCATAATCCGTCTTCTTTTTAGAACAACGCTGGTTCGAACCCAGCCAGATGCAATTTAATTAATTTATTTAGTATTAAATCTTTGTTTTAAACGACTTCCCTTTGTTGTAGTAGTTTTACGTAAATAATAAAGCTTAGATCTTCTTACACGAGCAGATTTTATTACCTGAAGTGATTCAAATTTTGGAGAATGAATTAAGAATTTTCTCTCTATACCAATACCTTGAAATATTTTTCGAACTGAAATTGTTAAATTAATTCCGCTATTGGTTTTTGACAGAATAATACCTTGATAATATTGAATTCTTTCTTTATTTCCTTCTTTAATTAATACTCCTATTTTTACAGTATCCCCAACAAATACTTTTGGTATACTCTTTTTAATATAAGTTTGCTCTACAAGAGCTAAAATTTTTTTTTTTGACAAATATAGAACTTTCTCTTTTAAATTTAAATTTTTCATTAGTTTTTATTGTAACATAAATATTTTTTTACTTTATATATAAATTGATAATATCATATTGTCATCTAAAAGATAACCTTTAGATGAAAGTTATAAAAAATTTGAAGTTTACAAATTTTTTAAATCTAGTATATATTATTTTTATAAAATCCTTATAAAAAATAATCGTTTTTCACTTATAAATTTATAAATCATACTATTTTTACATTATAAAATGGCTCATAAGAAAGGCGCAGGAAGTACGAAAAATGGACGAGATTCTAAATCTAAACGACTTGGAGTAAAATGTTTTCATGGTCATCAAGTTCAAGCCGGTTATATTTTAATAAGACAACGTGGGTTAAAATTTAAACCAGGTCAAAATGTAGGTATTGGAAAAGATTACACTTTATATGCGCTTAAAGAAGGTCTAGTTTTTTTTAAAAAAACTACTAGGAATACCTCTATCTCAGTTTTTGATTAAAGTATTTCTATAATGATATTCGCTAAAAATATGTTATAATAAGCTTAGATCTTATTTTCTTACACCAATAAACTCTAGTATTTTACCTGTTTTAATTATTAGATATTTCTAGAAGTATAGAAAAAACAAACATATAGACGGATTTACGTCTATGATATTTCAAGAAAATTTATCCTTTTATTTATTAAATAAAAAAGAAAGAAAAATAAAATTATGACACCTTCTCTAGCAAACTTTTTATATAGCTTAATTGCCGGTGGACTTATAGTAGTTGTACCTATTACGGTTGCATTATCTTTTGTGAGTAAAAAAGATGCTATAACTCGTGTACCTCCAAAAAAATAAAACTTTAAAAATATGGAATTTGATTTACTTTAATAATATTTCACGTTAGATTGAGATTTCATTTTTAGAAATTAGTCTTAATAAAATATCGTCTTATTAAGTTTAATTTTATCTTTAAAAAATAAATAAAAACTGTATGTTTAATAATCTGTCAAATAATTTTTTTAAGACTTAAAGATTTATGATAAATATAGTCTTTGGAGCAAACTTTCTTCTAGGCTTAATAATAATTATTGGTGTCTTACTTTTATATTTTTTAAGAATTATAAGACCAGAACTTTGTCGTGATGAGGATATTTTTTTTACAACATTAGGATTAATCTATGGTTCTATTTTAATTATTCACGGGTGGCGACTTGACCCAATACTTCTTTTTAGTCAAGTTCTTTTAGTTAGTGTAGTACTTGTTGCTGGATGGGAAAATATAAGACTTAGAGGTTTAATAGCAAAAAAGATTAAGGAACAATTAGAATTACCAGACTTTTATCTTAATTAAGATAACTAAAAAAGAAGGTAACTTTTGTTTTTTTGTTTCAATAAGATAATAAAATATTTTACAATTTTAATTTAATATGTTCAAAAAATTTTTTATAACCTTCACTATAGTATCTCTAATAAATTTAACTAATTTATCAGTTTTAGCTATTGAATTAGATGAAGCGACAAGAACAATTCCTGTAACTAATGATGGGAAAACAACCGTATTAACACCTGAGCAAGTTAAGCGAGGAAAACGATTATTTAATTCTAGTTGTGGACAATGTCATGTCGGCGGTATTACAAAAACAAATCCTAATTTAGGACTTGATCCAGAAGCTCTAAGTTTAGCTACACCAGCTCGTAATAACATTAATGCCTTAGTAGATTATATGAAAAACCCAACAACTTATGATGGTTTAGAATCAATTGCTGAAATTCATCCAAGTATTAAAAGTGCTAATATTTTTACGCGAATGAGATCTTTAGATGAGAACGATTTGATAGATATCGCCGGACACATTCTATTACAACCAAAAATTGTTTCTGAAAAATGGGGGGGGGGGAAAATTTATTATTAATTAATATTATAAAATAGCAAAGATTTTTAATCTCTTATTCGGCGTTAAAAAAATAATAGATTTTTATTTTGTTAAATTAAAAGATACTTTAAGCAAAAATTATTAATGAAAAACTTTTTTTTTTGTTTGTTTATTCCTTATATAACTGCGATTATTTTTTGCACTCCGGTTCAAGCTGCTGATATTAATCATGGAGAAAATGTTTTTACTGCTAATTGTTCAGCATGTCATGCTGGCGGTAATAATGTTATTATGCCTGAAAAAACTTTACAAAAGGAGGCTTTATCGACAAACCAGATGAATAGCGTTGGTGCAATAACTTATCAAGTAACTAATGGAAAGAATGCTATGCCGGCTTTTGGTGGTCGTTTATCTGATGACGATATTGAAGATGTTGCTAGTTTTGTCTTATCGCAATCTGAAAAGAGTTGGAACTAATTCGCATCAGAATTACTAGAACTATTTATTTAATAGCTATTAAATAAATAGCTATTTATCTAACCTTTAACTTTGGTTTCTAATTTTTAATATAAATTTAAAAATTGGCTACCAAATATCTTTAAAAATATTTTCACTTTTAAAAATTTTCCACTTTAATTTTAATAGGATGAGTAAAAAAATATTGTATCAAGAAGAAGCTAGACAAGCATTGGAAAAAGGAATGAGAGTACTCGTTGAAGCAGTTTCAGTTACTTTAGGTCCAAAGGGAAGAAACGTTGTTTTAGATAAAAAGCATGGGTCCCCTCAAATTATTAATGACGGGGTAAGCATAGCTAAAGAAATTGAATTAAAAGATAATATATCGAATACAGGTATATCTTTAATTAGACAGGCAGCTTCTAAAACAAATGATGTGGCGGGTGATGGGACAACTACAGCTACTGTTTTAGCTTATGCTATTGTTAAAAAGGGGATGAAAAATGTAGCTGCGGGTTCAAATCCAATTTCCTTAAAGTTTGGTTTAGAAAAAGCTACAAAATATTTAATAAATCAAATTTTAGAGTATGCTCGTCCTATTGAGAATAATATGGCAATAGAACAAGTAGCCACAATATCATCTGGGAATGATAAAGAAATCGGCTCAATGATAACAAAAGCTCTTAAAACTGTAGGACGTGAAGGAATTATTTCCTTAGAAGAAAGTAATAATACTTCTATTGAATTGTCTATAACGGAAGGTATGAAATTAGAAAAAGGCTTTATTTCTCCATATTTTATAACAAATTCGGAAAAAGGAGAAGTTGAATATGAAAATGCTTTTGTTTTAATTACAAATAAAAAGCTTACTTTAGTCCAACAAGACTTAATTCCTATTCTGGAAAAAGTCGCCTTTACAAAAAAACCTTTATTAATAATCGCTGAAGACATAGAAAAGGAAGCATTATCAACTTTAGTTCTTAATAAATTACGAGGTATTATTAATGTTGTAGCAATTAGAGCTCCCGGTTTCGGAGATTTTCGTAAGTATTTACTAGAAGATATTGCGATTTTAACACAGGGAACTTTAATTAGTGAAGACTTAGGTTTACGTTTAGATAATATTGAACTCAATTTATTAGGTAAAGCATCAAGAATAATTGTTACAAAAGATTCAACTACTATTATTACAGATGGTAATAATGATAATATCAAAATTCGATGTGATCAATTAAAAAAACAAATCTCAATGAAAGAATCTCTATATGATATTGAAAAAATAAAAGACCGAATTGCTAAGCTTTCGGGAGGAATAGCATTAATAAAAGTTGGTGCTGTAACAGAAACAGAAATGAGAGATAAAAAACTAAGGCTTGAAGATGCCATAAATGCAACTAGAGCGGCGGTTGAAGAAGGTATTATTCCAGGTGGGGGAGCAGCATTAACCCATTTATCAACGCCATTAAAATTATGGGCAAAGCAAAATTTAACAGATGATCAACTTATTGGGGCTTATATTTTAGCCGATTCTATTAAAGGTCCATTAAAAAGAATTGCAATTAATACTGGGAAAAATGGCAGTGTTATTACGGATTTAGTAGAGGAGAAATATTTCGAGTTTGGTTATAATGCTGAAACAAATCAGTTTGGCGATATGTTTAAATTTGGTATTGTTGATCCAGCAAAAGTAACACGATCAGCATTACAAAATGCAATCTCGATTGCTAGTATGATTTTAACAACAGAATGTATAGTAGTTGATAATAAAGAACCATAAAGGAAACTTTTTAGTTTGAAAAAAACTAACTTTCGGGATTGACGGGACTCGAACCCGCAACTTTCACCGTGACAGGGTGATACTCTAACCAAATTGAGATACAACCCCCAAATATTTTTATTTTTCCTATTTATTGACAAAACTGATTTAATCATTACATATTAATATGTAATGATTAAATCAGTTTTGTCAATAAATAGGAAAAATAAAAATAAATTTCTCTTTACTTTGTAATTGATTTAATAATAAGACCTTTATTATATTGGTAATTATAGTTAATTATGAGGCTCTGTAGCTCAGTGGTTAGAGTAGGGGACTCATAAGCCCTTGGTCGCAGGTTCAAGTCCAGCCAGAGTCATTTTTAGGGTAAGATGGCTGAGTGGTTTAAAGCGTTAGATTGCTAATCTATTGTACAAAATTATTTGTACCGAGGGTTCGAATCCCTCTCTTTCCGATTCCGGGATCTTATTACTTTAATTTCCGTAACATTACTATATCGGTAATTACTATATCTATAGATATAGTAATTACCGATATAGTAATGTTACGGAAATTACGCTTTTGCTTATCTAACTGAGTTAGGTATAATCATAAAATTGATATCTACTTATTGAAATTAAGAATATTTTGTAAATTTAATTAAGCTTTAACTAGAAGGTAAATATTATGAGTACATCTGAAAATATAAAAACTAGCGGTAAAATATTTGGAGTAGATTTAGGAACTACAAATTCAGTAGTTGCTATTATGGAAGGTGGTCAACCAACAGTTGTAAATAATACTGAAGGGCTTAGAACAACGCCATCAATTGTTGCTTATACAAAAAATAAAGATCTTTTAGTGGGACAAATAGCAAAGCGACAAGCTGTAATTAATCCTGAAAATACATTTTCATCTATCAAACGTTTTATGGGTTCAAAATTCAGTGAATTAAATCAAGAATCAAAAGAAGTTTCTTATAAACTTATTGGAGATAGCAAGGATAATGTTAAAGTTATTTGTTCTAATCTAGATAAACAATTTAGCCCGGAGGAAATATCATCACAAATTTTAAGAAAACTTTCCAATGATGTTAGTCTTTACATGGGCCAACCCATAGATGAGGCCGTTATAACAGTTCCCGCATATTTTAACGACGCACAACGTCAAGCTACTAGAGACGCTGGTAGGATTGCAGGATTAGAAGTAAAGCGGATTATTAATGAACCTACAGCAGCGTCTTTAGCCTATGGACTCGAAAAGAAAAATAATGAGTTAGTTCTTATTTTTGATTTAGGTGGTGGAACATTTGATGTTTCTTTATTAGAAGTTGGAGATGGTGTTTTTGAAGTATTAGCTACATCAGGTGACACTAAACTTGGTGGAGATGATTTTGATAAAAAGATCGTTGGATACATTCTTCAAAAATTTCAGGAAAAAGAAACTATCAATTTAAGATCAGATCCTCAAGCTTTACAACGATTAACGGAAGCCGCTGAGAAAGCTAAAATTGAATTATCAAGTTTATCAGAAACTAATATAAATCTTCCTTTTATTACGGCTAATCAAGATGGACCTAAACATATAGACGAAACATTAACAAGAGCAAAATTTGAAGAACTTTGTGAAGATTTAATAAATCGTTGTAAATTACCTGTTGAAGCGGCTTTAAAAGATGCTCGCGTTAACAAAGAGTTAATTAATGAGTTAGTATTAGTTGGGGGTTCAACACGTATACCAGCTATACAAGATTTAGTTTCTAAAATAGTAGAAAAAGAACCAAATCAAAGCGTAAATCCTGATGAAGTGGTAGCAATTGGAGCGGCGGTGCAAGGTGGAGTATTAGCTGGTGAAGTTAAAAATATTCTTTTATTAGATGTTACCCCTTTATCTTTAGGGGTTGAAACATTAGGTTCATTAATGACAGTAATGATACCTAGAAATACTACAATTCCAGTTAAAAAATCAGAAACTTTTTCAACTGCTGCTGATAATCAAGAAAGTGTAGATATTGAAGTTTTACAAGGCGAACGTAAATTATCAAAAGATAATAAAAGCTTAGGAAATTTTAGATTAGAGGGAATACCATTAGCTCCAAGAGGAGTTCCACAGATCGAAGTAACTTTTGATATTAACGCCAGTGGGATATTATCAGTAACCGCAAAAGATAAGAGTACCGGTAAAACACAACGTATTAATATTCAAAATGCTTCAAACTTAGAGAAAGATGAAGTTGAAAAAATGATAAGAGAAGCTGAAGAATCATCTAAAGCTGATAAAGAAAAAAAGGAAAAAATTGATTTAAAAAACCAAGCCGATTTAATTTGTTATCAAGTTGAAAAACAATTAAAAGAATATGGAGAGAAATTACCTAATGAAAAAAAAGAAAAAATTTTTAAAGAAATTAATGAAATTAAAGGAATTGTACAATTAAGTGAGTTTGATAATCAAACTTTAAAAATAAAAATAGAAGAATTGCAAAAGTTAGCACAAACAATTGTAGAAGATGTGGACAATACAAAAAATCCTAGAGAAGAGGAGAAATCAAATAATAATAATGATACAGTAATTGATACAGACTTTACAGAGGATAATTAATCATTAATAATTGTCTAATAACCTAATAAAATCAAAATAGATATAATTGGATTTGATAAATCTTCATTAATTGGTATATAATTAATAATAAATAAATTTATTGGAGATTTTTATGCTAAGTTTATATTTTTTAAAATTATTTGTTTACGCTATTGTGACGGGTTTTAGTTCGCTTTTTATATTCGGTTTTTTATCTAATGATCCATCACGAAATCCAAACAGAAAAGACTTTGAATAAAAAATCTGTCCTTAATTTATTTCCAAATAAATTAAGGACAGATTTTTTATTCAAAGTCTTTTCTGTTTGGATTTCGTGATGGATCATTATCTAGTCTCATGATACACTTAATTGCATAATTAATTATGCGAGTGTAGCTCAGTGGTAGAGCGCAACCTTGCCAAGGTTGATGTCGCGCGTTCGAATCGCGTCACTCGCTTTTAAGTTTATATGATATTGTATCATATGTTTATACAATATATATAGTGACTTTATTATTAAAAATAAATAAAATTTTTTGTTATTATGAAAAAACAAGATCCATTAATCATTGGAAATAAGAGTTTTAATTCGCGTCTTATTGTTGGTACTGGAAAATACCGAAATTTGCATGATATGACAAGTTGTTTAGAAAAAAGTGGTACTGAGATAGTAACTGTTGCAATCCGCAGACTTAATTTATCTACTATTACTACTAATAATTTAATTGCTAAAATTAATTGGAATAAGTTGTGGCTCTTACCAAATACAGCTGGTGCAAAAACAACCGAAGAAGCTATCAGGTTAGCATTTTTAGGGCGTGAGTTGTCAAAGCGACTAGGTCAACAAGAAAATAATTTTATTAAATTAGAAGTTATCTCAGATCCGAAATACTTATTTCCTGATCCTATTGGAACTTTAAAAGCAGCTGAATTTTTAATAAAAAAGGGTTTCAGTGTCTTACCATACACTAATACGGATCCAATGTTAGCAAAACACCTCGAAGATATTGGTTGTTCTACTATTATGCCACTAGGTTCACCAATAGGGTCAGGTCAAGGAATTCAAAATATTGAAAACATTAAAATTATTATTGAAAATTCTAAAGTACCAGTAATAATCGATGCAGGTATAGGGTCATCAAGCGAAGCAACATATGCTATGGAACTTGGAGCTGAAGCCGTTTTAATTAACAGTGCTATAGCTCAAGCAAAAAATTCCATAGAAATGGCAACCGCTATGAATCTTGCTGTTCGAGCTGGTAGAAAGGCCTACTTAGCCGGACAAATGATACCGCAAAAATTTGCTCAATCAAGCTCTCCTCGAAAAGGTTTAGATTTCTTAAAAAGTGAGTAAAATTGATCTAAAAATGCTATTTCTATTAGTTTATAAAAATTTATAAGAATAGAATTTCTATAGTACAATAAATAATAAATTCTATAATTTATCAATCAATAACCTTCCTAAGAATTTAAATTTTATTCATAATTAGTTCTATCAAACTTTTTAGAAATTTGTTAATATTATTATTTAATTAAAAATTTTTATGAAAAAACATTTAACAACTTATTACTTTATTATTGCAAGTACTAAATTTTTTTTGCGTGATGAGCCTGTTGAAGAAGTTTTTCGTGAGCGAACACAACATTATCGAAGAGAAAAAAAGCCTACTGATTTCTGGTTTTTATCTTCACCTTATTTTCTAGAATCAAATCAATTAAATGATATAAAAAAGAAATTATCTCACGCAAATTTATCAAAAGAAAATTGTTCAGCAATTATTTCAATAGATCAAAATTTTATTGTTTGGACAAAATTAAGATTCAACAATGTTATCATGGGAAGCTTCGTTGCTCCTACAGAGGATTTACGAAATCCTTTAGCTTAAGTCTTACGTTTTAATACTATTATTATAATCAAAACTTAATTTTAGATCTTAACCCAAATATTTAAGTTAGAGTCTAAACTGATTTAGATTTTATTAAAAAAAACCTCACTAAATGATAAAATTATTTTCACAACTACAAAATATTTTAAATGAATACCAACCAACTTTAGAGTATACTAATACAATTGAGAATGATCTAGTACAACTTAGCGATAGTGAGTTAAAAAGTAGAACTGCAAAACTAAAATATTTGATCAGTAGAAATAATAATATTGACATAAAAATAACCTCTGAAGCTTTTGCTTTAACAAGAGAAGTTTCTAAAAGAACTATTAATTTAAGACATTATGACGTTCAAATTTTAGGAGGATTAGTCTTAAATGATGGCAAAATTGCTGAAATGCGAACAGGAGAAGGAAAAACTTTAGTATCAACCTCTCCTGCTGTAATTAATGCTTTATCGGGAAGTGGAGTACATATAGTTACTATAAATGATTATTTAGCCAAACGTGATGCCGAATGGATGGGTCAAATACATAGATCACTGGGATTGAAAGTTGGTCTAATACAATCTGAAATGTCTAACAAAGAACGTAGATTAAATTATTCTCGTGATATAACTTATGTAACAAATGTTGATTTAGTTTTTGATTTTCTCAAGGATAATATGATATTAAATAAAAGGGATTTAGTTCAAAGGCCATTTAATTTCTGTATTATCGACGAAGTCGATTCTATTTTAATTGATGAAGCCCGGACACCTTTGATTATATCACGTGAATTGAATTTAATGACAGAAAAATATTTTAAAGCTAATGAAGTTTCAAAATACTTGCATAACAAAATACATTTTGAAATTGATGAAAAAGCAAAAAAAATAAGTTTAACAGAAAAAGGCTTAATATATACAAAAATTTTGTTAAAAGTTGATAATTTGTATAGTATTCAAGATCCCTGGATACCTTATATCTTAAATTCGTTAAAAGCAAGGTATCTCTTTTTTCGTGATATTCATTATATATTAAAAGCTAATCAGATAATTATTATTGATGAGTTTACAGGTAGAATCATGGAAGGGCGAAAATGGGGAGATGGTTTACATCAAGCTATTGAAGCAAAAGAAAATATCCAAATATTAAAAGGAAGTGAAACTTTAGCATCAATAACCTATCAAAATTTTTTTCGATTATACCCAAAGATCTCGGGTATGACCGGGACTGCAAAAACAGAAGAATTAGAATTTGAGAATATTTATAATTTATCTGTTTTTATTCTACCCACATATAAAAAAATGATACGTAAAGATAAACATGACTTTATATTTATTGATGAAATTAGTAAATGGCGAGCGGTAGCAAAAGAGTGCTTAGAAATGTATTCGATTGGACAACCTGTATTAGTTGGTACAACAACAATTCAAAATTCAGAAATACTTTCTCAATTACTACAAACCTATAATATTCCACATCAATTATTGAATGCCAAACCTGAAAATATAAAAAAAGAAGCAAAAATAGTTGCTCAGGCAGGTTGCTTAAATTCTATTACTATCGCAACTAATATGGCGGGTAGGGGGACTGATATTTTATTAGGTGGAAATCCTGAATATAAAGCAATTGAGTATACTCGTTTTATCTTAAAAAAATTAATCGAGAAAGATAATTTCTTTGTTCCAGGTATTAATTTACTTAGTTTAAAACGAGCTTTAAAAAAAAACCCAAAATTAATTACATACTTACAAAATAATTTAGATACTTTGTTAACTATTTTTGATATTTCTACAAAAAAGTTAAATGTTTTAGAAAAATTTATTTTTAATCTTTATAATGAGTTAAGAATAAGATATAAAGAAAAACAAAAACAAGAATCAGGGATAGTAAAATCTCTAGGTGGACTATATGTTATCGGTACTGAGCGACATGAATCTCGGAGAATTGATAATCAATTGCGTGGACGTTCAGGAAGGCAAGGTAATCCTGGAATTTCCAGGTTTTTTTTAAGTTTAAATGATCCATTAATTAGAATTTTTGGTGGGAATAAAATTCAAGAAACAATGCTCAAATTAAAAATCGATAATGAGATTTTAGATTCTAAATTTTTATCTAATTCTTTAGATTCTGCGCAACAAAAAGTTGAAGGATTTTATTATGATCAGCGTAAAACATTAAATAAATATGATCAAGTTTTAGATAAACAAAGAAAAATTATCTATTATTTGAGGGAAAAAGTTCTTTCAACTCCTCTAATTCGTGATTTAGTTATGGAATTTTGTGAAGGTTTTCTTGATGATCTTGTTCAATATCTTGATTTTCAAAACCAAGAAAGTAATGAAATAATTTTAACAACAAAAATTCTTAACTTGTTAAATCGTTTATCTATTTCAACTAGTGTAATCTATAATAATATAAATAAATTGGATAGATTAAAAAAATTTCTTTATGAACAACTTTGGGCAAGTTATATGTGTAAAGAGTTTCATTATTCCTCTTGTACAGACTCCAGAGTACTAAATAGGTATAATCAACTTATATTTTTTAAATATATTGATTTTTATTGGTATAAACATTTAGAAAACATGAATTTTTTACTAGATGCTATTAGCTGGGAGGCATATGCTCAAAAGGACCCTTTCCTTCAATATGATGAACGAGCAACAAATTTATTAAATTTTACTTTAAAAGATTGTAGAGACTCAATCATCTTTGAAGTTTTTATTTCTAATCTTATAGTAACTGATAACAAATAAAGGAATTAGTAGAAAATATGACAAAAAGAACATTATGCGGAACAAAGAAAAAAGTTATTGCCGTATCAGGATTTCGTGCTCGTATGCAAACTAAAAAAGGACGTCAAATTATAAATAAACGTCGACAAAAAAAAAGAAAAAATTTAAGTCTTAATTCTAAATAATGAATTTTTAAAAGAAATAGCTTTAATGTCAGAGCATTAATATTATATTAAGAAAAAAGTATTTTTTCATGACTTTTCAAGAAGATTTTTTAATTTTATTAAAAGCACGTTACCCTATTATTTATATATTAACCATTGAAGAAGATCGTTTGGAATATACAATTCGAAACACTATTCTTAATCAAAGTTCTAATAATTTGTATGTTTGGGATTTTATTGAAGGATATAAAATGAATCCCCTAAAAAAAGAATTTGGTAAAAGAAATCCATTAGAGGCTCTTGAATTTATTAATAAAATAAATTCTAAAACTCCAAGCCTGTTTCTTTTAAAAGATTTTAAAAGATTTTTAAAAGATCTAACAATTTCTAGAAAATTGAAGAACTTGATTCAGGTATTAAAAATACAACAGAAAACAATTCTTATTCTTGATTCGGAAGTTGAAATACCTAATGATCTTAAAGACCATATAACAATCTTAAAGTTCAATTTACCAACTCCTAAAGAAATAAAAAAGGAACTACTAAGACTTACTAAAAATTTAACTATTCAGGGTCAATTATCACAGGGTATTTTCGAAAAGGTTATTCAAGCATGTCAAGGTTTATCATTAGAGAAAATTAGAAGAGTTTTAGGAAAAGCTGTTGTAATTTATAAACAAATAGACCAAAATTCAATTTCATTAATTTTAGAAGAAAAACGGCAAGTGATTAGTCAAACTCAACTCTTGGAATTCTGGTCAGTTCGATCAACTCTAAAAGATGTTGGTGGAGCCTATAATTTAAAACAATGGTTAAATGCCAGAACTGGTATATTTTCTGAAGATGCTAACAATTATGGCTTAGTGACGCCAAAAGGACTATTATTAATTGGAATGCAAGGGAGTGGAAAAAGCTTAATTGCTAAAGCTGTTGCCTATGAATGGAAATTGCCACTTTTACGTTTAGATGTTGGTCGATTATTTGGTGGAATCGTTGGAGAATCCGAATCAAGGGTTCGCGAAATGATTAATATCGCAGAAGCATTGGCACCCTGTGTTTTATGGGTGGATGAGATTGATAAAGCTTTTAATGATTCTGAACAGAATTTAGATAATGGAACAACAAGTCGCGTTTTAGCTACTTTTATTACTTGGTTAGCTGAAAAAATTCTTCCTGTTTTTGTGATTGCTACTGCAAATGATATTTATTCTTTACCTCTGGAAATATTGAGAAAAGGAAGATTTGATGAAATATTTTTCTTAGGAATACCAACAATAGAAGAACGAAAAATGATTTACGAAATTCATTTAAAACGTTTTCGGCCTGATACTTGGCATAAATATGATAGTAAAAAACTTAGTAAGAGAGCTAGGAAATTTTCAGGGGCAGAAATTGAACAAACTATTATTGATGCAATGTATGTTGCGTTCAGTGAACGGAGAGAATTTACAACTAATGATATTTTAGTTGCTATTAAAGAAACAATTCCAATTCTTGAAATGGATCCTTTGCGGACACAAGTAATACAAAATTGGGCTTCTTCAGGAAGAATTCGCGTTGCTTAAAATTTGTTAAATATCATTATCATTTGATTAATTATGATTAAACGTATTTTTAAATATTTAGCTAATTTAAAGTTGGCAATAATAATATTATTATTAATTTCACTATTGATTAGTATTGGGTCTATTATTGAACAAAATAAAGAAGTTGAATTTTATCAAAGTAATTATCTAACTCCAATTTTTACGGTACCCTTTTGGAAAGTTATTATTTTTCTAGGTTTTAATAATATCTATAATACTTGGTGGTTTTTAATATTGCTTTTTTTATTTGGTTTTTCTTTGGCTTCTTGTACTATTCTTCAACAATTACCAACTTTAAAATTTTCACGACGATATTATTTTTATAAACAAGTTAATCAATATAGGAAATTACCTCTTAAAATAAATCGTAGCAAAGTATTTACTACGCATTTAAGTTATACTTTACTTAATAACCAATATTCTATTTATCAACAATATAATAGCTTATATGCATATAAAGGATTGATAAGTCGAGTTGGCCCTATTATTGTTCACTTAAGTATTATTTGTATTCTACTAGGAAGCACATTAGAGTCTATAGATGGTTTTAACTCTCAAGAACTAATACCAAAAACAGAAGTTTTTCATATTCAAAATATTATAAGAAACGGTATTTTTTCCTTAATTCCACAAAAGACTTTTCGTATTAATGACTTTTGGTCTATCTATACATCAAATGGTTTGATTAAACAATTTTATACAGATATTTCCGTGTTAAATGGGCAAGGTAGAGAAACTCAAAGAAAAACTATTTCTGTAAATAATCCTTTACTTTTGAAAGATCTAATAATATATCAAACTGATTGGGGGGTATTAGGATTACGCTTAAAATATTTTACTAAGGAGAATTCTTTAAAGGTTTTTCAAGTACCAATCTCAAAGATTAGTTCTTCAAATCAAAAAGTTTGGATTAGTGCTCTGCCTAATCTTAATAGTAATTTAAAACCTTTTATTATACTTATTAAAGATAATCGGGGGCAACTGACATTATATAGCATTAATGGTAAATTTATAAAAAATGTTAACATTGGGGATAAGTTAGAGAATGAAAATGTTAACAGTTTCAAATTTACTGATATAATTTCCTCGACGGGAATACAAATTAAGTCGGATCCAGGTATTAAATTAATTTATTTTGGTTTTTTTTTCTTGATAATTAGTAGTTTAATAAGCTATATTTCTTTTTCAGAGCTTTGGTTATTATATTTCCCTAGAAAAGTAATATCTGGAGGAAAAACTAACCGAGCAAAAATTAAATTTAATCTTGAATTTATAAAATTTAAACAATCGTTTTTGAATGATATTAGTTATAATCAGGATTTTGACAACATTGCTAATTATTGATTTTTAATTATATAAGTTATTATGTTTATTATATATGTTATCTCAACTAAAAGAATTTTTTTTTGATATTTATTGGATTGAAATTATCCTCTTTTTTTCTTTTTTGGGGCTTGGGTTTCTAGTTGAACAAAAATTTAATATTAAAGAACCGAGGAAATGGTTTGTAAAATTTAATGGAATAATTTTACAAAGAATATTATCTTTATTCTGTTACTATATACCTTATTTAGATATTATAAATACCCATTTACCTTTAATTGAGGAAACACATCCATATATTGTTCGACTTTTTTTACCCACTTTTATCATGGGTTCACTTCAATTTATACAACAAATACCTTTTTTACCTTTTATTTATTTAATGTTAGGATATGGTATTTTTATAAGATATAAACTACCAAAAGATAGATTTATAAGATATAATATTATGTACGGCATTATTATCCTATCTTTCCAAGGTATCATACATGAATTATTTCTTAATATCACAAAGGTTTTTTGTCTAAATTCAAAAGATAGATCAGAAGCTGCTTTATTAACATTTCTTGGTTGGATATTGATATTTATACCATGTTTTATAAGAGCAATTTTAGGGAAATATGAAAGCAATCCATTTTTGCGAGAAGCCATAGAAGTACATCTAGGGAGAGATGGGCCTGATTTTGTTTGGTGGGATAGACAAAAAAAATCATAGAAATAGATTTTTCAACAGATGATAAGTTTATTATTAATTTTTTTGAATATAGGCCGAGTTGGATTTGAACCAACGTAGGTAAACCAGCGGATTTACAATCCGCCCCCTTTAACCACTCGGGCATCGACCCTATTCCTTAATATATATTATACCTACAATAAGAATAATCTGTAAATAAGTTTTTCTTTCTATATTATTAAATAAAAATTGAAATCTAGTATAAGTTACTAAGTATTAAGTATTCCAATAAATGTATTATAATAAATATATCTTCTATTAAGTATTTTAACTAAATACTCTAATAATAACTTGTATTAACCTAATAAATTATTTATGAAATTAGCTTATTGGATGTACGCGGGTCCAGCGCATATAGGAACTCTTAGAATTGCAAGTTCGTTTAAAAATGTTCATGCTATTATGCATGCTCCATTAGGTGATGATTATTTTAATGTTATGCGATCTATGCTAGAAAGAAAACGGGATTTTACTCCAGTAACGGCTAGCGTTGTTGATAGGCATGTTTTAGCTAGAGGATCACAGGAAAAAGTTGTTAATAATATTAGTCGTAAAGACAAAGAAGAAAAACCTGATTTAGTAGTGTTAACCCCTACTTGTACTTCAAGTATATTACAAGAAGATCTACAAAATTTTGTTAATAGGGCTTCAATTGAAGCCGAAGCTGATGTTTTACTAGCTGATGTTAATCATTACCGAGTTAATGAGATGCAAGCTGCTGATCGAACTCTAGAACAAATTGTACAATTTTATATAAAAAAGGCTCAAAAAAGTAATCAATTAGATATAAATAAGACCGATGAACCTTCAGTGAATATTATAGGTTCATTTAATTTAGCCTTTCATAATCAGCATGATATTGCAGAATTGAAGAGATTAATGTTTGACTTAAATATAAAGATAAATACTATTATTCCTGAAGGTGCGTCAGTCCAACAGCTAAAAGATTTACCTAAAGCCTGGTTTAATCTTGTACCCTATAGGGAAATTGGATTGTTAACTGCCAAATATTTAAAAGAAAAATTTCAAATTCCCTTTATTGATATAACACCAATGGGTATAATCGAAACAGCTAGTTGTATAAGAAAAATGCAATATATTTTAAATGACAAGAAAGTAAATGTTAATTTTGAAAAATATATTGATATACAAACTCGCTTCTTGTCACAATCAGCTTGGTTTTCCAGATCTATAGATTGCCAGAATTTGACTGGAAAAAAAGCAATAGTATTTGGTGATTCGACACATGCAGCAGCTATGACAAAAATTTTAACAAGAGAGATGGGTATTTCTGTTGTTTGGGCAGGGACTTACTGTAAATACGATAAATCATGGTTTGAAAAAGAAATAGGTGATTTATGTGAAGAAATCATTATTACAGATGATCATAATTTGATTGGTGATTTAATAGCTAAAGTTGAACCAGCAGTTATATTTGGTACTCAAATGGAAAGACATGTAGCTAAACGTTTAAATATTCCCTGTGGGGTTATATCAGCGCCAGTTCATATTCAAAATTTTCCATTAAGTTATCGGCCGTTTTTAGGTTATGAAGGTGCAAATCAAATCGCAGATTTAATTTATAATTCTTTTACCTTAGGTATGGAAGATCATTTGTTAGAAATTTTTGGCGGTCATGACACAAAAGAAATTTTAAGTCCTACGTTATCTGTTAATAATACTCCTTTCGAAATTAAATGGAATTTGGAAGCCCAATCTGAATTAAAAAAAATACCAGGCTTTGTTAGAGGTAAAATTAAAAGAAATACAGAGAAGTTTGCACAAAAAAAACAATTAAAAACTATTACTTTAGAAGTAATGTATGCAGCTAAAGAAGCTATATCTTAAATTTTTTAAGATTATTTTGACAACATTTATAAATTACTGATATAATATACGCTTAACTGCGTATAAGATACTTACGGGACGTAGCGCAGTTTGGTAGCGTATCTGCTTTGGGAGCAGGGTGCCGCAGGTTCAAATCCTGCCGTCCCGACTAATAGTTACGTATTAAATTAATTTGTTGAAGATTACTACTTGTATCACTTATATCAATCGATATGCGGAGTAGAGCAGCTTGGTAGCTCGTTGGGCTCATAACCCGGAAGTCGCAGGTTCAAATCCGGCCTCCGCTAGAGAAATAAATTTATGCCTATGAATTTAGAAATTTATTAAATTTTCAGACTAAACTTTTTAATTATTTTAATAATGTCTAGTTATCAAAATAAATATATGCCAATTTTTGGTGGCAGTACTGGGGGTTGGCTTCGTTCTGCAGAGTTTGAAGAAAAATATGTAATTACTTGGAATTCTGAAAAAGAACAACTTTTTGAAATGCCTACTGCTGGAACGGCCCTAATGTTATTAGGTCAAAACCTTCTATATTTAGCACGTAAAGAACAATGCTTAGCGCTAGGGATGCAGTTAAGAAAGTTGAAAATAAAAGATTACAAAATTTATAGAATTTTTCCAGGTGGAGAAATACAATTTTTACATCCAAAAGATGGTGTTTTTCCTGAAACCTCAAATAAAGGTAGAATTCCTGTCGGAAAAAGAGATTTTTCTATTGGAAAAAATCCTAATCCAGCTTCTATTAAATGGAAATAAATTGTTTTTTCTAGTTCCTTAGGGTAAAATAGTTTTTATCCTAGAGAACTACCTTTTCTTGTTATTTATAATCGTTTCCATTCCTTAATTTGTAGTTTTGAATTAGTTAAAAATTCCAATAAATATTAAAAGTTTTATATTTATTGGAATTTTTTTAAACCTATAAAAATATAGGAGAGATGGCAGAGATGGTCGATTGCGTCTGATTTGAAATCAGATGAACGTTCAAGCGTTCCGTGGGTTCGAATCCGACTCTCTCCTTATTTAATTTTTACTTGAAGATAAAAATTTTGGGATTTGCTCAAAAATAAAATATTGCTATATAATTCAAACATTACCTAATAATATTTTATTTTTAAAGATTAACTAATTAAGCATGGCAAATAATAAAGCAGCAAAAAAACGTATAAAAATCAATAAGCGAAACAATATTATAAATAATTCATATAACTCTTTAATGAAGACTTCTAAAAAGAAATTTATAAATAATGTTGAAATATATAATAAGGAGTTTACTGAAAAAAATAAAATAATGGTTAAAGAGTCTTTAATTTTAGCTATAAGACAAATTGATAAGGCAGCTAAAAAAAAAATCATTCATAAAAATGCTGCAGCTAGGAAAAAATCAAATCTATGTAAAAAGATTTCTATCTTTCCAAATATTTAATGAGTAAAGGTAAAATGATAACTAGGTGGGAAAATGAACGACAAACGTTTGCTATGAGACTTCCAGATTTATCAGAAGTTCAAAGAGTAAGCTTTTGTTGGCTTTTAACAGAAGGTATAGGGGAAGAGCTGATTAATTATCCTTCTATTATGAATAAAAAAAGTGGTATAGAACTGTTAATTTATGGGCAAGAGTATAAAATACATTACCCTAATTTTAATATATTAAGCGCTTTACAAAAACGCGGAAATTTTAATTTACGAATTTACGTTCTAATGTCATTAAAAAAAAAAGAAATGATAAAGAATGGACTTCTACAACAAGAAGATTTTTCTAAGAAAGAAAGAGTCTTTTTTGGTGAAATTCCTCTAATGACTGAAAAAGGGACTTTTATATTTAACGGATGTGAAAGAGTTATTGTAAGTCAAATAATTCGAAGCCCAGGGTTATATTATAGAAGAATCCAAAAAGAAAAAAAAGTTTTTTATGAAGGAACAATCATTTCTAAATATGGATCTTGGTTAACTTTTGAACTGGAGTATAATTTAATTTGGGTGAAAGTTGATAAGCAGTATAAAATACCTATAAATTGGTTTTTAGTTGGGTTTTTTCTAGAAGAAGATGAAATTTATCAAACAGTTCAAAATTATGAATTTCTTAGTAAAAGTGTCCAATCTCTTAATTCCGTTATGTATGAAAAAATGTTTCAAAAGACTAATTTTGAAAGTTATAATAAAAGTATTCTTCTAGTGATTTTCCGTGTTCGAGAACTTATAACTGAAAAGATTTTAAATAAAAATTTTTATGATCTTGGAGAAGTTGGTCGTATTAAACTTAATAAAAAATTAGCAATTAATTTACCAATTAATATAAGAATTATAACCTCTTTAGATATTTTGAAAGTTATTGATAAATTGATTTCTATTAGTTTTTATAATGAAAAATTAGACGATATAGACAATTTAGAAAATCGAAGGGTACGTTCTGTTGGCGAACTTTTGCAACTTCAAATACGAGTAGCACTAAATCGACTAAAAAAAAATATTATTGCGAGTGAAAAATTAACTTCAGAAATGTTTAGAGTCAAAAAAATACAAAATCAAGCTAACATAAAGCAAATAAAATCTATCCAATATCTTCGAAAAGAAAAAAGTTCGAGAGAGATGACGTTAATGCCTAGTGCACTCGTTACCTCAAAGATTTTAACTGCTTCTATTAGAGAATTTTTTGGATTAAGTCCATTATCTCAATATTTTGATGAAATAAATGCCTTGGCACAACTGACACATAAACGTAGGATTAGTTCATTAGGCCCGGGTGGCTTAAATAGTGAGCATGTAAGTTTTGCTGCAAGAGATATACATCCAACGCAGTATGGGCGACTTTGTCCTATTGAAACTCCAGAGGGACAAAGAGCTGGTTTAATTTCTTCTTTGGCTACTCATGCTCAAATAAATAAATATGGATTTATTACGACCCCTTTTTTTAGGGTATATAAAGGAAAAGTGTTAAAAGACTCCCCACCTATTTATTTAACAGCTGAAAAAGAGAAGATGTATAAAGTTGCTTCAGCAGATGTTTTATTAACAAAAGATTACTTTTTCCAAGATACCTCTGTTCCCGTACGTTTTTACAATGAATTTATAATAGTTGAAGGAACTAACGTTGATTTTATAGCTGTTTCTCCTATACAAATTATTGCCGCTGGTGCTTCACTAATTCCTTTTTTGGAACATGATGATGCTAATCGTGCTTTAATGGGATCAAATATGCAAAGACAAGCTGTTCCGTTACTTTATCCTAAAAAACCTATTATTGGAACGGGAATTGAACACCAAATAGCGATTGATTCACTAGTAGTAATTATTAATTTGTTAAATGGTATCGTTGATTCTGTTTCTTCAGACCAAATTATAATTTTAGATAGTGAAAATATAGGAAGTTCAAAAATTTACTTTTTAGATAAATATCGCCGTTCAAATCAAGAAACAATAATTAACCAAAAACCTTTAGTTTGGCCGGGTGAAATTGTTAAACCTGGTCAAACTATTGCCGATGGTCCAGGAACAGATGGAGGAGAATTAGCATTAGGACAAAATTTAATGGTTGCTTATATGCCTTGGGAAGGTTATAATTATGAGGATGCTATTTTAGTTAGTGAAAGATTATTACATAATGATCTCTTTACTTCTATTCATATTGAAAGGTATGAGCTTCAATTAATGGATAATAGTATGAAGATAGAAGAAATAACAAAATCAGTTCCAAATATTGAAACAGAGGCCATTTCGAATTTAGATATAAATGGTATTATAAAAAAAGGTACATTTGTAAAAGGTGGTGATATTCTTGTTGGTAAAATTACTCCAATAATGGAAGAAGAAGAATTACCGGAAAGTAAATTACTTAGAGCTATTTTTAATATTAAGTCTCCAGAACCCGAAGATACTTCCTTACGAGTACCAAAAGGTATTTCGGGTAGAGTTATCGAGGTACAAACAGCTTCAAGAGAAAAAGGTGATAATTTAGAATCAGGTGTTTATGAATGGATATGTATTTTAATTGCTCAAACAAAAAAAATTAAAATTGGGGATAAACTTTCAGGTCGACATGGCAATAAGGGTGTAATCTCAAAATTAATTCCTACTTATGATATGCCGTTTTTACCCGATGGTACAACTATAGATGTTATTTTAAATCCATTAGGTGTACCTTCACGAATGAATGTAGGTCAAATTTTTGAATGCTTATTAGGTTTTGCTGGTGATTATTTAAATCATAGATTTAAAGTTTTGCCATTTGATGAAATGTATCGTAAAAATGCTTCTCGTATTCTCATAAATAAAACATTAAAAAGTGCTGCTTATAAAACTAATAAACCCTGGATATTTAATAAGTCTTTTCCTGGTAAAGTCATATTAAAAGATGGTAGAACTGGTGAAATCTTTAACAACCCTGTTTTAATTGGAAAACCTTATATTTTGAAATTAATTCATTTAGTTGACAAAAAAATGCATGCACGTTCTACAGGGTCATATTCTTTGATTACTCAACAACCACTAGGAGGAAAATCAAAGCATGGAGGACAAAGATTTGGGGAAATGGAAGTTTGGGCATTAGAAGCTTTTGGTGTAGCATATACTCTTCAGGAACTATTAACTATAAAATCAGATGATATCAATGGACGTCATGAAGTTTTTAATGCCATTATTAATGGCCGATCTATACCAGAACCCGGTATACCTGAATCTTTTAAAGTTTTACTTCGAGAATTAAATGCTTTGGGGTTAGATATTACTACTCATCAACTTCGTAAATCTGAAAGTGGTGAAATCAAATCTTTTAATGTTAATCTATTAACCCTACTTAAATCGAAATTATTATAACAAGTAAGTTTTACTAAAAAAATAAATTTATATTTAAATGAAAACTATAGAAGAACAATTTGAATATATAAGAATTAATTTGGCTTCTCCTCAAAGAATTAAAGAATGGTCACAAAAAACTTTACCTACAGGGGAAGTTATTGGAGAAGTAACTGAACCTGAAACTATTAATTATCGGACACATAAACCAGAAAAAGGAGGATTATTTTGCGAAAAAATTTTTGGACCAGTTAAAAATTGGGAATGTGCTTGTGGTCGTTATAAGCATAGAGATGATGAAATCAGCATTTGTGAAACCTGTGGTGTTGAATTAACTGAATCTCGAGTTCGTCGTCATAGAATGGGCTATATTAAATTGTTAACACCCGTTGTACACATTTGGTATTTAAAAGGAGCACCAAGTTTTTTAGCATCGATTTTGGATTCTCCTATAAGTCGAATTGAAACTATTATCTATAGTGGAAAAGAACCAGAACAAGATCAGGAGGTTTTGAAATATGAAGATTTTTTTCCTGATAATCAATTACCTGGATTTGTATTTGGGAAAAAACCTCAAGGGGCTGAAATCTTATATGACAAATTAAAAAATATTGATTTAAAAATAGAAATTGAAACGAACCGTAATATAATGTTTTGCTCCACGGTAACAAAAGTGGTGGAAGCAGCAATTAAAAGAATTCGTATATTTGAAAATTTTTTATCAACAAATACCAGACCTGAGTGGATGATTTTACAATTTCTTCCTGTTCTTCCACCAGGTATTCGTCCAATGGTAAAATTAGAAAATGGAAGATTTGCAACTTCAGATCTAAATGAGTTATATCGAAAAATTATTATTAGGAATAAAAGACTAAAAAGATTATTATCAGTACATGCTCCAAGTATTGTTATAATCACTGAAAAACGGATGATTCAAGAATCGGTAGATACACTTATTGATAATGGAAAAAGAGGCTCAAAAGTAGTAGATGCAAATCGACGCCCATTAAAATCATTAGCTGATATTATTGAAGGTAAACAGGGTCGATTTCGACAAAATTTATTAGGTAAAAGAGTAGATTATTCTGGTCGATCTGTTATTATTGTAGGGCCTAAACTCCAGTTAAACCAATGTGGTTTACCCTATGAGATGGCAATTGAATTGTTTTTACCATTTATTATTTATAAATTACTATCACAAGGATTATGTCATTCAATAAAAAAGGCCAAAAAAATTATTTATAGTAATCAACCCTTTATTTGGTATCTAACAAAAGAAATCCTAAGTAAACATCCAATTATTTTAAATAGGGCTCCAACCTTACACAGATTAGGAGTACAAGCCTTTGATCCAGTATTAGTTAAAGGACGAGCAATTCAACTACACCCGTTGGTTTGTCCTGCATTTAATGCCGATTTTGATGGTGATCAAATGGCAGTACATATTCCCTTATCTTTTGAATCTCAATTAGAAACAAGATTATGTCTTTTAGCTCCAAATAATTTTCTATCTCCAGCGACTGGAGAGCCAAATATTCAGCCCTCACAAGATATGATCTTGGGTTTTTATTATTTAACTACTCATAATAGATTAGGATTAAAAGGTGCAAATAACTATTTTTCGAGTTTCCATGAAGTCCTATCTGCATATCAACATAAACAGTTAAAAATACATTCTCCTATTTGGGTTAGATGTTCTAATGAACTTCTACTAGATAGTAAATTAAAATTTGTTAAAACCATTATTATTAATAATAATAGAAAACTTCATATTTATAACAATCTCCAACGAAAAGAAACATCAGAAGGTAAACTCTTAGTTCAGTATATTCGTACTACACCAGGTCGGATTATTTTTAACCAATGTCTAAACGATATATTAAATAATAAATAATTAATATTAAATTAAAAGAGAAAAGATGATGTTGAGAAAGTCAAAAATATTTTCCAATAATATTATTAATAAAAAAGAATTAAAAAAAATTATTGAATGGGCTTTTAATAATTATGGTCAACGAAAAGCTGCTTATTTTGTCGATCAATTAAAAGAAATGGGCTTTAAATATGCTACAAAGTCTGGTATCTCAATAAGTATAGAAGATTTACGCATTCCTGCATCAAAAGTTACTTTGATGCAGACTGCTACTAAAGAAGTTTTTTTCACTGAATCAAGAGCTAATAATGGAGCAATTACGGAAGTAGAAAGATTTCAGAAAATTATTTCTATTTGGACTAGAACTAGTGAAGAATTAAAAGAACGCCTTATAGACTTTTTAAAAAAAAATGACCCATTAAATCCAGTCTATGTGATGGCATTTTCAGGAGCACGTGGTAATATTTCACAAGTTCGGCAATTAATAGGTATGAGAGGTTTAATGTCCGATCCAAATGGACAAATTATTGATCGAGCCATTACAGCAAATTTTCGTGAAGGTTTATCAATTACTGATTATATCATTTCATCTTATGGCGCCCGTAAGGGTTTAGTTGATACTGCTATAAAAACTGCAGATTCTGGTTACTTAACTAGAAGGCTTGTAGAAGTTGCACAAAGTATTATAATTAGCCAACTTGATTGTCAGACAAAACGTGGTATTGTTTTACAACAGGACAGTAAAGAATTTTTGTCAACAAAAGAACTTCTTTATGGTCGCATTTTAGCTTCTTCAATCTGCAAACCAAAGACAAAGAAAATTATTGGTTTTCGAAACCAACGTATAACTTCTTCTCTAATTGAACAAATAATTAAATTCACCATTCCAAAAATATTAATCCGATCTCCATTGACTTGTGAATGCCGGAGATCAATTTGCCAACATTGCTATGGAGAAAATTTAGCCTCAGGCAATCTTGTTGAATTGGGAGAGACTGTTGGTTTAATTGCTGCTCAATCAATTGGTGAACCTGGAACTCAATTAACAATGAGGACTTTTCATACCGGAGGAGTTTTTACAGGTCAATTAACTAGACAAGGACGTGCTGAATGTTCAGGTTACGTCATTTTTTTACCAACTTTAAAAGTAATTCCTTATCGTACATCTTATGGTGAGGATGTGGTTATGAGTGAAAATCAATCTTCGTTAAAGATTATAAATTATGCTAATGAAGATATTAAAGTTAAAGTTGAGTCTCGAACTTTAATTCTTGTAAATAATCATAATTATATAAAACGTAATCAAGTTTTATTTGAAGCAGCACCTAAAATAAAAGATATAAATTTAGCCCAAAAAGAAATAAAATATATTTATGTAAAGGAGGGGGGAGAAATTATTCTTGAAAGAAATGGTTTTCCACAAAATTGTGAGAGTGAAGATTTTACTAAACGTAGTAAAAAAAATTATATTTTTTGGGTTTTATCAGGAAGAGTCTTTAGTTTATCTTTTAATACGAACTTGAAAGTTCGAAAATTGGAAAAAATTTATAAGAATCAAGCTTTGGCACAATCTAAAATTATTACTACTATAGGTGGGTTTATTCATATATATCGATGCAAATTAACTCAACGAGTAATGGGTCTAAAGGTTCAAAATTCTTTTCAAGGTCAAAATAACTTTAAGATTTTTTTAGAAAACAATAATTTAGAAATTCTTCATTGTAAAATATATTTATCTAATAATCATGAAATAATTTTAAAACCAAAATTATTTCAGAATCGAATCTTTTCAATAGGGTTTTTACAAAATAATAAATATAAGACAAAAACCGGTGGATATTTCTATATCTCTGATTATTACAAACCAAATTTAGTGAAGAGTAATGAAATTAATAAATTAAATTATAAACTAAAATTTGGGTCAACGATTTTTTATATACCTGAGGCTAAGATTCAAACAAACACAAACAAAAAAGATTTTAAGTTTAAAGATGGTAGTTATATAGAAAGGCATCAAGAAATTTTTCCAAATTATTTTGCTAGCATAACAGGTTTTCTTAAACTCCAAGGGGAAAAACAAATTAAGTGTGTTACTATTAAACCCGGAGAAAAATACCTATTAGAAGATAATATTGATTTTTTTCGAACACTTAGTGAACAAGTTTATTTTCCTGGAGAATTAGTAGGAAATCAATTTAGCATTAAGGTATTAAGCTATTTAGAAATTATTAGTGATAATAATAACATTTATTTATATATTCGGCCTATAATTCGTTACGAGTTCACAACTTTAAGCCATAATAAAATTTTGAAATCAAATATCTTTAATATTACTAATCTAAAAATTAATAATTTTAATTTGCGAGTATCATCAGGTCAACAAATTCAAATTGACGAACCAATCCAAATCTTAGATTCAACTATTACAATTGATTCTTTTTTACAATCAAATGATACAGAAGTACTTTTTGAATTTAAAGAGGTAAAAAGAGAAAATTCTTATATTAAAGTGAATTTGCTTTATTCTCAAAATTTTATTTTTGATAATATAATTCCCAATGAAATAAAAAAAACAGATATATTTCTAAACTTGATTGTAGAAGAGAATCAATTTATTGATCCTTATAGCATTTTAGCATCTTTTGATACCCTAATACAATTTAATAATTTTGTTTATACTATTAAAACAAAGCGTAATAATATAAAATCAAATATGTTATTAACAACCAAATCTGATTATCAAGAAATTTTTTTAGATACCCATAATCATCAGTATAAACAAGCTCAATTAATTTATAGGAATAGCTTATTTCCTAATAATGTTTGCATTAAAAATTCAGGATTATTAAAAAGTGTGATAGGCAATAAAATTACGTTACACCTAGGTGAACCTTACTTTTTTTCTAAAGGTGCTTTAATTCGAAAACTACCTGGAGATTATATTAAAAAGCAGGAAAATTTTGGACAATTAATCTATGAAAGATTGAAAACTGGTGATATCGTCCAAGGGTTACCAAAAATTGCTGATATTTTAGAAGCTCGTAGACCTAAAGTTGAAGCTTTACTTTCAACGCGGCAAAGTTTTATTAAAGCTATTAAATATACTGACGAATTAATTATAATTATCACAAAACCTAATAGAAGCTACGAATATTTTACAACTCCTCGTTCGGAAAGGTTATTAATTAAAAAATATGAATCTATATGTATTGGACAACCCCTAACCGAAGGGCCTTTAAATCCACATACACTTCTTCATATTTATTTTCATTACTTTTATTCTCTTGGAACATTATCAATTTATGAATCTGCTTATAGAAGTCTTAAAAAGTTACAAATCTTTCTATTAATGTCTGTTCAGAATATTTATATGTCTCAAGGAGTTATTATTTCAGGGAAACATGTAGAGTTAATCGTTAGGGAAATGACCCATAAAGTCTATATAGAATATCCTGGAAAAACTACTTTTTTACCCGGTGATATTATAGATTTAGATCAGGCGCAATATATTAATCAGTCTCTTAAAACTCGATATAAACTAGGGTTTCGTCCAATTTTATTAGGGATTACAAAATCCTCTTTAAAAACTGATGGGTTTTTGGCCGCAGCAAGCTTTCAGGAAACAACAAGAGTTTTAACTCATGCAGCTCTTCAAGGAAAAACTGATTGGTTAAGAGGATTAAAAGAGAATGCTATAACGGGTAGATTAATACCAGCAGGTACTGGTTTTTATTTGGATCAAGATATTACGTATAATAAAATTTTATTACCAAATAGATTAATAAATAAACAAAATAATTTAAATTTAAAAAAACAGCTAAGGTCGAAACAAAAACAATTTAAAAATCTGATAAAATTTAAATATAATGATTAATATAACGTAATAATTTTCAACCTCCCTAATCTATATTGACTACTTTAGTAAAAAGTCTAGAAATCTATTATATATTATAATAGGTAGCAATAGAGAAAGAAATTTCCCTTTATTGCAAATGATATAACATAAATATAAAAAAGGATTATTAATGCTATGGCTAAAATTGAATTGGCTCAACTTCTAGAAGCAGGAGTACACTTTGGACATAAAGCTCAACGATGGAATCCAAAGATGTTTCCGTATATCTATGCTGAACGTAATGGTATACATATTTTGGACTTAATTCAAACAACAGAATTTTTGAAAAGGGCTTGTGACTTTAGTAAAAAAGCATCGTCTAAAAATCAAACATTTTTATTTGTTGGTACAAAAAGACATACTGCTTCTTTAGTTGCAAGTGAAGCACAAAAATGTGGTGCATTTTATATTAATCACCGATGGTTAGGGGGAACATTAACAAATTGGGTAACTATAAGAGAACGAATTGAGCGGTTAAATAATTTGGAAGAGCAAGAAAAACTAACTTCTTTTAAAAATTTGCCTAAAAAAGAGGCATCAAATTTAAAAAAAGAACTAGAAAAACTGAAAAAATATTTTAATGGAGTCAAGGGAATGAAAAAGTTACCAGATATTTTAATAATAATTGATCAAAAACGTGAAATTATTGCTATTCAAGAAGCGATTTCTTTAAATATTCCAATTATATCAATTATTGATACTAATTGTGATCCAAATTTAGCCACAATACCCATACCTGGTAATGATGATTCAATTCGATCAATAAAGTATATTATCAAAAATATAGTAGATAGTATTTGTTTAGGACAGCAAAATTATTTAAAAAATTAAACATTATAGCAAATTATTAACTTAAAATATTTATTCTTACTATGATATTAGAAATTAGTTCAACATTAGTTAAAGAGCTTAGAGAACAAACCGGAGCCGGAATGATGAATTGTAAAAAAGCTTTACAAGAAACAAATGGAAATTTTGACGAAGCCATTAGAAACTTGCGCAAAAAAGGTTTAGCCTCTGCAGAGAAAAAAGTTGATAGAAATGCCAGTGAAGGTCTTGTGACTAGTTACATTCATACGGGTGGAAAGATTGGTGTTTTAGTAGAAGTAAATTGCGAAACTGATTTTGTTGCACGTCGCGAAGAATTTCAAGAGTTGGTCAAAAATATTGCTATGCAAATTGCCGCTTCACCTGAAGTACTTTACATTAAAATGGATGATGTGCCAAAAGAAATTTTTCAAAGTGAAAAAGAACTAGAATTAAATAAAAATGATTTAGATAATAAGTCTGAGGAGATTAAAAATAAAATTATTTTAGGTAGGGTTGAAAAAACCTTAAAAAAGTTAAGTTTAATCGATCAACCATTTATTCGGGACCCTAATATTACAGTTGAAGAACTAGTAAAAGAAAAAATTTCTCTTTTTGGGGAAAATATAAAAATCAAGAGATTTACGCGTTACATATTGGGCACTTAATATTACATGATATAAAAGTTTTAAAGTTAAAATTTCTCTTTTTCATCTCATTTAAACTATACTTAAGTATCGTGGTGTTGATATTCAGACTTCTTTTTACATTTATCGAAGTTAGTATACTTTATTTATTTATTAAACTTAAATATGAATAGTTTGCAGAGTACTAGTTTAATTAATTTTAACTCATTATTCTTTTTATCGGACATTGAAGTTGGTAAGCATTTTTATTTAGAGTTAAATGGCATTACTTTCCATGGTCAAGTATTGGTAGTTAGTTCTATTGTTATTTTAATAGTATTTATATTTTCTTTTTTAGGTACTTCAAATAAAAATATAATTCCAAATGGTTGGCAAAATTTTATGGAATCAGTTGTTGAATTTATTAAAGATATAGCTGTAAATCAACTTGGCGAAAGCGCCTATAGACCATGGTTACCATTCATTGGTACAATATTCTTATTTGTATTTGGTTGTAACTGGGCAGGTGCTGTAATTCCTTGGAAATTAATCAAGCTTAATGAAGGTGAGTTTGCAGCTCCAACCAATGATATAAATACCACAGTAGCTTTAGCATTATTAACATCATTCACCTATTTTTATGCAGGCTTTACTACAAAAGGATTCGGTTATTTTAAACGTTATATAGAACCTACGCCTATTTTATTACCAATTAATATCTTAGAAGATTTTACAAAACCTCTTTCTTTAAGCTTTAGACTATTTGGGAATGTTTTAGCTGATGAATTAACTGTTTCAGTTTTAACTGTATTAGTTCCTTTATTTATACCTTTACCAGTAATGCTTTTAGGGGTTTTTGCTAGTTCAGTTCAAGCCCTTATTTTTTCAACATTAGCTGGAGCTTACATCGCTGAATCTGTTGAAGGGCATTAATTTAATTTCAATCAAAAATATTAGAAATTTGTTAATTTTCTATTACTTAACCCACGAATAAATTATATGGATCCACTTGTTTCTGCTGCCTCTGTTATAGCCGCTAGTATTGCTGTTGGTTTAGCTGCAATTGGTCCAGGAATTGGACAAGGGACTGCAGCTGGTCAAGCTGTTGAAGGTATTGCTCGCCAACCGGAAGCTGAAAATAAAATTCGTGGTACTTTACTTTTAAGTTTTGCCTTTATGGAAGCATTAACTATTTATGGTCTGGTTGTAGCGTTGGCATTACTGTTTGCAAACCCATTTACTAATTAGGAATTAACTAAGACGTGATTAATATATTATTTAAAGCGTCTTAGATATTTTTGGTGTAAAAGTCCAGTGTCATATTTATTAAATAAAAATTTAATTTCTAATATTAAAAATGTTTTACAATTCAACTCTAATAATAGTTACTGAAAAAACAGGAGGACTTTTTGACTTTGATGGTACTTTACCATTTATAGGTCTACAATTTATAGTTTTTATGTTTATTTTAAATTCTATTTTGTACAACCCCCTTTTAGATATTATTGATGAAAGAAATACTTATATAAAAAGAAGCTTGGATGAAGCTGCAAAGATTTTGACAAAAGCTAATCAGTTGAATGAAAAATTTGATGAGAAAGCATCGAAGGCTCGAAAAGCTGCCAAATTAGATCTTGTAATTTATCAAAATTTATATAAAGATATTTTAGAGGAAAAAATGAAATCTTCTCAAATTTTTATTGATGATTTTCTTACTGAAACAACTGAAAATTTTGAAAGTAATAAAGATGAGATATTAATCAGTTTTGATAATGAAATTGATTCTCTAACTAGTCAAATCATGACTAAAATTCTTAGTTAATTTTGAGAACACTTTTTAATCAGATATAAATTTGAACCTATAAAAACTTATAAATATTAAATAATAATCTATAATGAGTTAATTAAAATGAAAAGTTATATAGATTGTATTATAGCTAATTCTAGTGAGAAGTTTAATATTTCACTAAATCCTGATATATTTGAAACAAATATAATAAATATAATTTTATTATTAGGGATACTTTTCGTTGTAATAAAGAATTTTTTAACAGAAAATCTTACAAGTCGTAAAGAAAAAATTGTGGAAACCATAGAAAGTGCTGAAGCTCAATTAACAGATTCCAATAATCGTTATCTAGAAGCACAAAAACAATGGGCCCAAGTTGATATTATTATAAAAGAAATAAATCAACAAATGGAAACTACAAAGAGAAATCTCTTAAAACTTAAATGGAATCAAACCAAAGAAGATCTTTCGAAGAAATTCTCAATAGCAATAGAGATTTTACATAATCGAGAAAATAAAATTTTTGCTGATGTAATTAGAGAAGTTTCTAAAAAAGCCTTAAATCGGGTTATTAATAAGCTTGTAAATCAGTTAGGAAAAGTTGAACAATCAGCAATTATAAATCGTAAAATAGCTCAATTAGGAGATTAAATATGGCTAACACAATAGTTGGTTTCAAAATAGCAAATCCGTATTCTGAAGCGCTATTACAATTAGGTTTAAATTTGTACTTAAAGGAAGATAGAGCTGATACTCAAGTTTTTTTTCAAATCATTTTTGATATGGAAAATTTACTGACTTTATTAAAATTAACACCAGTTTTAGAAAAATACCTTTCTAACCCTCTAATTCCAGATGAAGATAAAAAGAATGTTTTGGAGAAGTGCCTAACAAAAAAAACTAGTCTCACAACAAGGAATTTTCTAATGCTTTTAGTAGATAAAAAAAGAATAGGATTTATTGAGCCTATTATTCAAATTTTTCTAAATAAGGCATACGAATTTGTTTGTTTAAAATTTGTGGAAGTTTATTCTGCTTCTGTCTTAACTAAAGATCAAAAAGACCAATTAATTGAAAAACTTAAAATATTGTTAGGGCCCCAATTTACTACATCAAAAGTTTACTACTCAAAAATTAATGTAACATTCAAAATAGATAAGGGAATTTTAGGTGGCTTTATTATTAAAGTAGATTCAAAAATTATTGATTTAAGTCTAAGGGGTGAACTAGACGGTTTGGCAAAACAGTTGGAAACAAATTTAATAATATGAAAAGATTTATTCATGTTTACTATGATTTTTAAAAGTAATTTGTTTTACCTTTCTCTAATTTCAAGTTCTTATATTAAGTATTAAGCAAGAAAAAATTTAAAAGTCTATGACGAATCCAAACGAAATAAGTAATATTATCAGAAAACAGATTGAAGATTATAGTACAGATCTAAGTATTGATATTATTGGTACTGTCCTACAAGTAGGAGACGGTATTGCTCGTGTTTATGGCTTAGATGAAGTTATGGCTGGGGAATTACTTGAATTTGATGAGGGAACAATTGGTATTGCACTAAATCTAGAAAATGACAATGTTGGAGCTGTATTAATGGGAGATGGACGAGAAATATTAGAGGGAAGTACAGTAAAAGCAACAGGACGAATTGCACAAATTCCGGTTGGTGAAAATTTATTAGGCCGTGTCTTAGATCCCTTAGCTCGAGCTATTGATGGGAAAGGTGAGGTTCAAACTAGAGAAACACGTCTTATTGAGTCTATGGCTCCTGGTATTATTAGTCGAAAATCTGTTTGTGAACCCTTACAAACGGGTATTACTGCAATTGATGCGATGATTCCAATTGGTAGAGGACAACGTGAGCTAATTATAGGGGATCGGCAAACGGGAAAAACATCAATAGCTTTGGATACAATTATTAATCAACAAGGTGAAAATGTTGTTTGTGTTTATGTCGCGATTGGCCAGAAAGCTTCCTCTGTTGCTCAAGCTGTTACTACATTACAAGAAAGAGAAGCTCTATCTTATACCGTCATTGTTGCAGCAAATGCAGATCAACCTGCAACATTACAATATATTGCACCTTACACAGGTGCAGCCATAGCTGAATATTTTATGTATACGGGTAAACATACTTTAGTTATTTACGATGATTTATCAAAACAAGCATCGGCATATCGTCAGATGTCTTTACTATTACGTCGGCCTCCTGGAAGAGAGGCTTATCCTGGCGATGTTTTTTATCTACATTCTCGTTTATTAGAACGAGCTGCAAAATTAAATGATACACTTGGAAGTGGAAGTATGACGGCGTTACCAATTATTGAAACACAAGCGGGCGATGTTTCTGCATACATTCCTACAAATGTAATTTCTATTACTGATGGTCAAATCTTTTTATCCGGTGACTTATTTAACTCAGGATTACGTCCAGCAATAAATGTTGGTATTTCAGTATCTCGTGTTGGTTCTGCCGCACAAATAAAAGCAATGAAAAAAGTAGCTGGAAAGCTTAAATTAGAATTGGCACAATTTGCTGAATTAGAAGCATTTTCACAATTTGCTTCAGATTTAGATAAAGCAACACAAGCTCAGTTAGCTCGTGGACAAAGATTAAGAGAAATTTTAAAACAAGCACAAAACTCACCTATCCCTGTTGCTGAACAAGTAGCAATTATTTATATTGGAACAAATGGATTTTTAGACGACTTAGAAATTGGTGATATTTCATCTTTTTTAAAAAGTTTACGTGAATATATAAGAAATTCTAAATCTGAATATTTAGAAATTATTAACTCCTCAAAACAGTTAACACCTGAAGCAGAAATGATTTTGAAAGATGCTATTACTGATGTAAAAAAGACCTTTAAAATTTAATAAATAACTGATTTTAAATTTCGTTTTTATGATAAACTTGAAAGTTTGCCACAAAAACGAAATTTGCTTTCTTTTACAAAAGGGACTTATAATTATAACTAATAAATTTAAGATGTCTTTATTCAAAAAGATATCTATGTTATTTAGCATATAACTTAAGTCTAAGAATGGATTTTAAAAACGTGATTTGTTATAGAGAAAAAATCTAAAATTATTATGGGAAAAATCTTTATGAAAAATTATATTGAAAATAAAGGTGGGCTTAATAACGAAAATCAACAGAATTCAATAAAGACAAAAACACCTACAACTGAATCATTATTAACTCCCAGATTTTATACAACAAATTTTGATGAGATGGAAAGTCTAGATATTTCGTCGAATAGGTTAGAAATTGAAGCTACAATAAAGGAATTTCGTGTAGATTATAATCAATATCATTTTATAAGAGACCATGATTTTAATAAACCTTTACTACACTTTGATGAAAATTCAAAATCTTTAATGATAGAATTTTTGGAACGTTCATGTACTGCTGAGTTTTCGGGTTTTTTATTATATAAGGAATTATCAAGACATCTTAAAACAAAGAATCCTTTATTATCAGAAGGCTTTTTATTTATGTCTCGTGATGAAGCAAGACATGCTGGATTTTTAAATAAATCAATGAGCGATTTTAATGTAACGCTAGATTTAGGCTTTTTAACAAAAAGTCGAAAATATACGTTTTTTTCACCGAAGTTTATTTTCTATGCGACTTACTTATCAGAAAAAATTGGTTACTGGCGATACATAACAATATATAAACATTTAGAACAAAATCCAGAGTACCGCGTTCATCCAATATTTAAGTTTTTTGAAAGTTGGTGTCAAGATGAAAATAGACATGCTGATTTTTTTGCTGCAATTTTAAAATCACAACCTAAACTATTAATAACTAACGAGGCTAAATTATGGTGCAGATTCTTTTTATTGTCAGTTTTTGCCACTATGTACCTAAATGATCTTCAAAGAAGTAATTTTTATAGATTAATTGGCTTAGATGCTAAGGAATTTGATCGTTATGTTATTCGAAAAACAAATGAGAGTGCTGGACGTCTTTTTCCTATTATGCTCGATGTAAAACATCCTTTGTTTTTTAAATACTTAGATAATTGTGCCCAAGCTAATTTATCCCTTGTAAAAATTGAGGAAAAACAAAAACAACATCGTGGTTATATTATCGAAAAATTGGTATATTTTTTAAAACGTTGTTTCAATTATTATACTATCGCTAAAAATTTAGTTTATCTATACTTTTTACAACCTATAAATTCACAAAAGACATGGAACACTATCCTTTAATTAATTTTTAAAATTAATTATTGATGTATAATGAACTGATAAGGAGACTATTATTATGAAAAATAATAATGCACAAATAGGAAAAATAGCTCCAGACTTTGAAGCTATAGCAGTTTTTGACGAAGAATTTGGCAAAATTCGATTATCAGATTACCGCAATAAAAAATATGTTGTTTTATTTTTTTATCCTCTGAATTTTACTTTTGTTTGTCCTACTGAAATAACCTCATTTAGTGATCGTTTTGAAGAATTTATGGATCTTGATACCGAAATTTTAGGAGTTTCTGTTGACAGTGAATATTCTCATTTAGCTTGGCTCCAAATTGAACGGGAGGAGGGAGGTTTAGGCGAATTAACTTACCCTTTGGTTTCCGATTTGAAAAAAGAAATTACCTTTTCGTATAATGTATTAGATGATTCAGGAGTTGCCTTACGAGGTTTATTTATTATTGATAAAAATGGCATAATTCAGTATTCAACAACAAATAATTTATCTGTAGGTCGTAGTGTTGATGAAACATTAAGAATTCTTCAAGCGGTTCAGTACGTGACTGAGAATCCAGATGAAGCATGTCCTGTGGATTGGGAACCAGGAGATGAAACCATTTATCTTTAAAAATTTAGAAATTAATATAATATTAATAGTATCAATAATGCCAAAATTAAAAATAAAAAAAGCGGCTAAAAAACGATATAAAACTATTAAAGGAAAAAAATTTATTCGTCGAAAGGCTTTTAAGGGACATCTTTTACAGAAGAAATCTTCAAAGCAGAAAAGAAATTTATCAACACAAATTATTGTAAGTTATTCAGATATTAAATCAATAAGAAAAATGTTAGTTTGTTAAATTTTTTCAAGTAAAAGCTATGGTTAGAGTTAAAAGAGGGAATGTTGCAAGAAAACGTAGGAAAAAAATCTTGAAGCTTGCAAAAGGGTTTCGTGGTTCTCACTCAAGATTATTTAGAATAGCAAATCAACAAGTTATGAAAAGTCTAGTTTATGCCTATATTGGAAGAAAGGAAAAAAAACGAATATTTCGTAAGCTATGGATTGCTAGAATTAATTCTTCAGCTCGTGGATATAATATTAATTACAGTCATTTTATTTGTAAATTGAAGCAGTCTAAAATTCTTTTAAATCGTAAGATGTTATCACAATTAGCGATTTTAGATCCATCGGCTTTTTCAAACTTAATTAAAGTAACGCAATAAAAAATTTTTCAACAAAAAAATTAATTTGTTGAAAAATTTTTTGCTTAATATTTTAATTCATTTAAATATTTATTAACTTATGAACAGGACAATTTCAGTTTTAGTTGAAAAGGATTCAGGAGGATTACTGCGTATTATTAGTTTATTAACAAGAAGAAAATTTCATATTGAAAGCATCAGCATAGCAGGATGTGAAAGAAAATATTATGAAAGAGTAACGATTGTCTTAACAAATTCAAATAAAGAAATGGATCAAGCTTATCAGTTAACTAAACAATTGCGAAAATTACTTAATGTTGTATCTGTTGAAGATATTACAGCTCTTCCTAGTGTACATCGAGAACTTCTTTTGATAAAATTACAACTTAATCCTATAGAACGAAATGAAATTATTAATCTTATTAAGAATTTTGAATTTAGAACTAAAATTATCGATCTTACAGAATCGATTATAATTTTAGAGGTCATAACAGATTCTAGAAAGGTTATTGCTCTTCAAAAACTATTGGAAAAATATAAAATTTTAGAGTTAATTAGAACAGGCGAAATCGCTTTAACAAGAGAGTAGTTACTTAACAAATAATAATAGAGCGAAATTTCTAAACTTAAGTAATTCGAATATTAGATATTTAAGAGAAAAGTAGTTTGAGAACCATTTATTTTAAATATCTAATATTATCATTTACTTATTCTTATTAATTTTAACTATATTTAGTTTCTTATTTTATCCCTATTAGTAAAATAAGAAATCAAATAGCAAATATGTAGATAGTTTCAAAGGTTTGGAAGAAAAGTATAACCATGTCCCTGGTTTTTCCTGATAAGATAAGCAATCATTTACATCCCATTCAAAGACATATAATTTTTTCTTTGAAAAGAAATTTATACACAATAAAATTGTAGATTGAGGAAAAAAATAGGTTTTTATAACCCTTTTCGAATTTTCTTTGTGTTTTTTCTCGATACTAATAAAAATATTACAATTGTCTATACGTTCACAATTAAGGCAGATACACATAATTAATCATTAAAGTTGATTATGTTTTTGCTTGGGAGCGGAGGGACTTGAACCCTCACGATTAAAAATATCAACGGATTTTCATTTCCGAATGATTTTCATCACTATTCTATTATATTACTGTAGAAAGTTAGAAATTGGACTCTTTCTTTACCATTTATGGTAGTTCCCGTCGAGTCTCTGCACCTTAAAAATTATTTATTGGCTCAAGGTTATCATATCATCAAGACTTAGAGTTCCTTGAATTTGAGAACTTACTAAAGACACCAGGTTTCTGACGTTATGCTCAAACTTCTAAGTCCGTTGCGTCTACCATTCCGCCACGCTCCCATATAATAGTCATATTATAATACATGATATATAGACCAGTCAAATTAGGCGACACCCAGATTCGAACTGGGGATAGAGGATTTGCAATCCACGGCCTTACCACTTGGCTATATCGCCTTTTATTTTTAACATATATATAGTATTACACTATAATAGTGCTATAAAGGTAAAAAAGAATTTATAAATTTTAATAAATAAATTATATATATATATATCTATATTACTTAATAAAATTTATCTATATAATTTATTTAAGTTCATCGATTAATAATTGTTATTGTATAAAATTGTAAGGGGACTTATAATGTACTCCGTAACCTATATAGAAATAGAAAACAATTAAGAGTTCCACACCTTCGTTTGGAGAAGTGGATGCCTGAGAACGTACAGGAAAGAACTAGAATAAAAAGTGAGCGTTACGAATCTGGTGTAATACCATATGCTAAAATGGGATATTGGGATGCAGATTACAAGGTTAAAGAAACTGATATTCTAGCTCTATTTCGTATAACTCCTCAACCAGGTGTAGATCCTGTAGAAGCTGCGGCTGCTGTTGCTGGTGAATCTTCTACAGCAACATGGACAGTAGTATGGACAGATTTACTGACGGCTTGTGATATCTACCGAGCGAAAGCATATCGGGTGGATCCTGTTCCAGGAACAAACGATCAATATTTCTCATACATTGCATATGAATGTGATTTATTTGAGGAAGGTTCTCTTGCAAACTTAACTGCATCTATCATCGGTAATGTATTTGGTTTTAAAGCTGTTAAAGCATTACGTTTAGAAGATATGAGAATTCCTTACGCTTACCTTAAAACGTTCCAAGGTCCCGCTACAGGTGTCGTCGTAGAAAGAGAAAGGTTAGATAAATTTGGACGTCCTTTATTAGGAGCTACAGTTAAGCCTAAATTAGGTCTTTCAGGTAAAAATTATGGTCGTGTTGTTTACGAAGGTTTAACAGGTGGTCTTGATTTCCTTAAAGATGATGAAAACATTAATTCGCAACCATTTATGAGATGGAAAGAGCGTTTCTTATATTGTATGGAGGGTGTTAACCGTTCAGCAGCAGCTACAGGTGAAGTTAAGGGTTCTTATCTTAATGTTACTGCAGCAACAATTGAAAATATGTATGAACGTGCAGAATACTCTCATGCTATTGGTAGTGTTATTTGTATGATCGATTTAGTGGTTGGATATACAGCAATCCAAACTATGGCAATTTGGGCTCGAAAAGCTGAGATGATTTTACATTTACATCGTGCGGGTAACTCTACTTATGCACGTCAAAAAAACCATGGTATTAACTTTAGGGTTATTTGTAAATGGATGCGTATGTCTGGTGTAGATCATATTCATGCCGGTACAGTTGTAGGAAAACTAGAAGGAGATCCTTTAATGGTTAGAGGATTTTATAATACACTATTATTAACTGAATTAAAAATTAATTTAGCTGAAGGGCTATTTTTCGATATGGATTGGGCATCGCTCCGAAAATGTGTTCCTGTGGCATCAGGTGGTATTCATTGTGGTCAAATGCATCAACTTCTTTATTATTTAGGCGATGATGTTGTTCTACAATTTGGAGGTGGTACAATTGGTCACCCTGATGGCATACAAGCCGGTGCAACAGCAAATCGTGTTGCTTTAGAAGCAATGGTTCTAGCTAGAAATGAGGGTCGTGATTATGTTGGTGAAGGACCAGAAATTTTACGTACTGCAGCAAGTACTTGTGGACCGTTAAAAGCAGCTTTAGATCTATGGAAAGATATTACTTTTGAATATACTTCAACAGACACACCTGATTTTGTTGAAGTAGCAACTGAAAATCCTTAAATTTATTTTGTTCTATAGTTTAATTTTTACTATAACAGAAGAACAGACTAATGAATATTAATCTTTATTAATATTTTATATTAAAGCAAAAGACAGAAAAAGTTTAGTAGTTAACTAAAAATGAAATTAAAATATTTACATTAAATAAAATAATTGAAGAGTAATGAGACTTACACAAGGATGTTTTTCATTTTTACCAGATTTAAGTGACGAACAGATTAAACATCAAGTTGGTTATGCTATTTCAAAAGGATGGGCTGTTAGTGTAGAATGGACAGATGATCCTCATCCTCGTAATGCGTATTGGGAGTTATGGGGCCTTCCATTATTTGATATTAAAGACGCTGCAGCAGTTATGTATGAGTTAAATGAATGCAGAAGAATTAATCCTGAAGGCTATATTAAAATTAATTGTTATGATGCTAGTAAGGGAACTGAAAGTTGTGCTTTATCTTTTATTGTACAACGTCCTGCCGAAGAACCTGGTTTCTATTTAGAACGTAATGAAGTAGGTGGTCGTAATATTCAGTATACAATTTCAAGTTACGCTGTTCAAGCAAGACCTGCAGGCGATCGATACTAAGATAATTTTTATAGATTTTTTATAAGAATAAAAATTTGTAAATTTTTATTCTTGTAAAAAATTTATAAAAATAATCTTCGAACTTAATATTCTAATGAATAAAAACTTAATTGTTAATTCATTTCAAAAATTCAAATAATTTTAATATTCTATAATCTTTATCTTTCAATTATACAAGATAAATATAAATTGATTTATATATTTAGAAATTTATATAAGTATTGAGATTTTTATTTTCTGTAGATTTGACAAATCTATAGATTTTATATAAGATAAAAATAAAGTTTTTCCTAAGCCCCCATCGTCTAGAGGCCTAGGACATCTCCTTTTCACGGAGAAAACAGGGATTCGAATTCCCTTGGGGGTAAGTTAGATAAAAAATTTAATTAATAATCGATAATCGACTATAAATATCCTATTAGTAATAATTTTTAATTTTAACTTTTAACTTTTGTTTCTTTTTTTTTGAAATTCATTATAATAAAGTAGTGAAAACTCAATTCTTAATAATTCTGATTAAAGAAAATTATTTAATAAAATTTGAGCGTTTCCTATCTTTATGTTTCCAAAGAGGAAAAATTAAATGAACTCAAAAAAAAAAGAAACAAAAGTTAAAGTTTTAGTTGATCGTGATAATATTAATACTACTAGTTTTGAAAAATGGGCTAAACCAGGACATTTTTCACGTACACTATCAAAAGGTCCAAAAACAACAACCTGGATTTGGAATTTACATGCTGATGCTCATGATTTTGATAGTCAAACAAAATCTTTAGAAGAAGTTTCAAGAAAAATCTTTAGTGCACATTTTGGACAATTAGCTATAATATTTTTGTGGATAAGTGGAATGCATTTTCATGGTGCGTATTTTTCAAATTACTTAACATGGTTAAATAATCCTACTGCTATTAAGCCTAGTGCTCAAGTAGTTTGGCCTATTGTTGGTCAAGAAATTTTAAATGGAGATGTTGGCGGAAATTTCCAAGGTGTACAAATAACATCAGGGTTCTTTCAATTATGGCGTGCTGAAGGTATAACAAGTGAAATTGAATTATATTGGACAGCTATCGGAGGTTTAATAATGTCCGGTTTAATGCTATTTGGGGGTTGGTTTCACTATCATAAAGCTGCTCCAAAATTAGAATGGTTTCAAAATGTGGAATCAATGTTAAATCATCATTTATCAGGGTTATTAGGATTAGGTTGTCTTGCCTGGTCAGGTCATCAAATTCATATAGCACTACCTATTAATAAATTATTAGATGCTGGTGTAGCTTCACAAGAAATTCCCTTACCTTATGAATTTCTTATTAATAGAGAGTTAATTGGACAATTATACCCGAGTTTTAAACAAGGTTTAGTACCTTTTTTTTCATTTAATTGGAGTGAATATTCAGATTTTCTAACTTTTAAAGGCGGATTAAACCCTGTTACTGGCGGATTATGGTTAAGCGATACTGCCCATCATCATCTAGCTTTAGCAGTATTATTTATTGTCGCTGGACACATGTATCGTACAAATTGGGGAATAGGTCACAGCATGAAAGAAATTTTAGAAGCTCATAAAGGACCTTTTACAGGGGCTGGTCATACTGGTTTGTATGAAATTTTAACAACTTCTTGGCATGCTCAATTAGCTATCAATTTAGCTATGATTGGGTCATTAAGCATTATAGTTGCGCATCATATGTACGCTATGCCGCCATATCCTTACATCGCAACAGATTATGCTACACAGCTTTCTCTATTTACACATCATATGTGGATCGGTGGATTTTGTGTCGTTGGTGGTGCGGCACACGGAGCCATTTTTATGGTTCGTGATTATAATCCTGCAAAGAATTATAATAATTTATTAGATAGAGTGGTTCGTCACCGAGATTCTATTATTTCCCATTTAAACTGGGTTTGCATTTTTTTAGGATTTCATAGTTTTGGTTTATACATACATAATGATACTATGAGAGCATTAGGCCGGGCTCCTGATATGTTTTCAGATACGGGTATACCGTTAAAACCAATTTTTGCACAAACAATTCAAAATTTACATTTAATTGCACCGACCAATACAGCGCCCAATGCCTTAACGACAGCAAGTTATATTTTTGGAGGAGATATTGTTTCAGTTGGATCAAAAATTGCCATCATGCCAATGAAATTAGGTACTGCTGATTTTATGGTTCATCATATTCATGCTTTTACAATTCATGTGACAGTTTTAATTTTATTAAAAGGCGTATTATATGCTCGTAGTTCAAAATTAATACCAGATAAAGCCAATTTAGGATTCCGTTTTCCTTGTGATGGACCCGGCAGGGGGGGTACTTGTCAAGTCTCAGCTTGGGATCATGTATTTCTAGGCTTATTCTGGATGTATAATTCAATATCAGTAGTAATATTTCACTTTAGTTGGAAAATGCAATCTGATATATGGGGTTCTATAGCGCCAACGGGAACAGTTTCTCATATTACAGGAGGAAATTTTGCACAAAGTGCATTAACAATCAATGGGTGGTTAAGAGATTTTTTATGGGCACAAGCTTCACAAGTAATTCAATCTTATGGTTCAGCATTATCTGCTTATGGCTTAATATTTCTTGGAGCACATTTTATTTGGGCGTTTAGCTTAATGTTTCTATTTAGTGGACGCGGATATTGGCAAGAACTTATTGAATCAATAGTTTGGGCACATAACAAAATTAAAGTTGCTCCAGCTATTCAACCTCGTGCATTAAGCATTACACAAGGTAGAGCAGTGGGATTAGCACATTATTTATTAGGTGGTATAGGTACCACTTGGTCTTTCTTTTTAGCAAGAATTATTTCTGTAGGATAAAATTAATGAGGTAAAATATTTATGGTAACTAAATTTCCAAAATTTAGCCAAGCTTTAGCACAAGATCCGACTACTAGAAGAATTTGGTTTGGAATTGCAACAGCTCATGATTTTGAAACACATGACGGAATGACTGAAGAGAATTTATATCAAAAAATTTTTGCTTCTCATTTTGGTCATTTAGCAATTATTTTTCTTTGGACATCAGGTAATTTATTTCACGTTGCATGGCAAGGTAATTTTGAACAATGGGCATTAAATCCATTAAAAGTAAAACCTATTGCTCATACGATTTGGGATCCACATTTTGGTGAACTTGCAATGAAGGCTTTTACAAAAGGAGGAGCTTTCTATCCAGTAAATATTTCTTATTCAGGTGTTTATCATTGGTGGTATACTATTGGTATGCGAAATAATAATGACTTATATCTAGGTTCTATTTTTCTAATAGCCTTGTCTAGTTTATTATTATTTGCTGGATGGTTACATTTACAACCAAAATTCCTTCCAAGCTTATCGTGGTTTAAAACAAATGAATCACGTTTAAATCATCATTTAACAGGTTTGTTTGGAGTTAGTTCATTAGCCTGGACAGGACATTTAGTTCATGTAGCAATTCCGGAATCACGTGGTATCAATATTGGTTGGGATAATTTTCTAACAACTTTACCTCATCCTGAAGGTTTAACACCATTTTTTGATGGGAATTGGAATGTCTATTCGCAAAATCCAGACACTATAGAACATATTTTTGGTACAAAAATAGGAGCTGGTACAGCTATTTTAACTTTTTTAGGGGGATTCCATCCACAATCTCAATCACTTTGGCTTACTGATATTGCACATCATCATCTTGCAATTGCAATTGTATTTATAATTGCTGGTCATATGTATCGAACAAATTTTGCGATTGGTCATAATATGAAAGAAATTTTAGACGCCCATCGTCCACCAGGAGGAAGATTAGGTGCGGGTCATCGTGGTCTATTTGATACAATAACGAACTCTTTACATATGCAATTAGGACTCGCGTTAGCATCTTTAGGTGTTATAACATCATTAGTTGCACAACATATGTATGCAATACCACCTTATGCTTTTATGGCAAAAGATTTTACAACTGAAGCGGCTCTTTACACACATCATCAATATATAGCAGGGTTTTTAATGGTAGGCGCCTTTGCGCATGGAGCAATTTTCTTTGTTCGAGACTATGATCCAGAACAAAATAAAGATAATGTTTTGGCTAGAATGCTTGAGCACAAAGAGGCAATTATTTCTCATTTAAGTTGGGTAAGCTTATTTTTAGGTTTTCATACTTTAGGTTTATATATTCATAATGATACTGTAGTTGCATTTGGCCAACCAGAGAAACAAATATTAGTAGAACCTGTTTTTGCACAATTTATTCAAGCTGCATCAGGAAAAGCTATTTACGGTTTTGATCTCTTATTATCTTCGAAAGAAAGTCCTGCTAGTATGGCTGGTAGTGAAATTTGGCTACCTGGTTGGATTGAAGCAATAAATAATGAGAAAAATGATTTGTTTTTAACGATTGGTCCTGGTGATTTTTTAATACACCATGCAATTGCGTTAGGTTTACACGTTACTGCCTTAATTTTAGTTAAAGGAGCTTTAGATGCACGTGGATCTAAATTAATGCCAGATAAAAAAGATTTTGGGTATAGTTTTCCGTGTGATGGTCCAGGGCGTGGTGGTACTTGTGATATATCAGCTTGGGATGCTTTTTATTTAGCAATGTTCTGGATGTTAAATACAATTGGTTGGGTTACTTTCTATTGGCATTGGAAGCACGTAACGATTTGGCAAGGAAATACAGCTCAATTTAATGAATCCTCAAATTACATTATGGGATGGTTGCGAGACTATTTATGGTTAAATTCTTCTCCATTAATTAATGGTTATAATCCTTATGGTATGAATAGTTTATCTGTCTGGGCCTGGATGTTCCTATTTGGTCACCTTATTTGGGCTACTGGATTTATGTTTTTAATTTCTTGGAGAGGATACTGGCAAGAGCTTATAGAAACTTTAGTTTGGGCTCATGAGCGCACACCTCTAGCTAATTTAGTTCGCTGGCGTGATAAACCTGTTGCTTTATCGATTGTTCAAGCTAGATTAGTGGGGTTAATTCACTTTACCGTAGGGTATATTTTAACATATGCTGCGTTTGTTATTGCTTCAACGGCTGGAAAATTTGGTTAATCTATACTATAATATTTAATTAGATTTATTAATATTAATAAATCTAATTAAATATTATAGTATAGATTAACCAAATTTTTATGGCTAAAAAATCACTGATTCAACGAGAGAAAAAAAGAGAAAAGCTTGTTTCTCGATATATGGAAAGGCGTCAATTCCTTCTATTAGAACTTAAGAAAACTACTAATTTTGTTCAGCAAATGAAAATTAACCGAAAAATACAAAAATTACCTCGAAATAGTTCAAAAATAAGACTAAGAAATAGATGTTGGAGAACTGGTCGCACTCGGGGGGTTTATAGAGATTTTGGTCTATGTAGACATATGATTCGAGAAATGGCGCTTAATTGTATTTTACCTGGGGTCAAGAAGGCGAGTTGGTAACTAGTTATTCTAATATATATATATTAGAATAACCAGGTAATTGATCAAACTTATAAAAGGTAATAATTAAAAAGTATTATCTCTTTTATTTTTATTATAAAGTATTAAAGTTTTTATAAACCAAGTTTATTTCCACGTCGGTATTGCAAAAAAGCAGCAACAAATAAACCTATTAAAGTAACTGGAATTAAACCCAATACTATACCAAAAAGAAGAGGCTCAAGCATAATTTATATGTATTTATATATATAATATGATGTTTAAAAATTTATCTAAAACCAACTGAAGCTTGCCAAAGGAAGGCAAGTAATAAAAAAAGAACAGGAATAATTGGTAAAATATCTACAATTGGGCTATAAATTGCATAAAGTTCTGGCAATTTTGTTAGTAATATACTTTCCATATTTAATATTTTATTATTATTTATATAACATTATAATACTAGTATTGAACTATAATATCCAATAAAGTACAGTTAGAGGATAAATGTTAATATAAGATATATCTTATATTAACATTTATATTTAGTATAGTATATTATATATAATAATACAAATCAAATATATGTTACGTACATTATTATAAGGGGGTTTGGATTTTCTAAGGAAATGGCGAGATCGAGATGTTAATAATTGATACTAATGTATCAACTATTAACAAATTCTATAAATTTGTATAACAAAAAAGATTAGATTTACTAAATTAACCAACAATAGAAGGAGCTGAAACAGCAACAGGTAAAACTTCGCTAGATGCTAAATCTAATGGGAAGTTGTGAGCGTTACGTTCATGCATTACTTCCATCCCTAAATCTGCACGGTTGATAATATCAGCCCATGTATTAATTACACGACCTTCGCTATCTACAACAGATTGGTTAAAGTTGAACCCATTTAAATTAAATGCCATAGTACTTACACCTAAAGCAGTTAACCATATTGCAATTACAGGCCATGCTGCAAGGAAGAAATGTAAAGCACGAGAATTATTGAAACTAGCGTATTGGAAGATTAAACGACCAAAGTAACCATGTGCAGCTACAATGTTGTAAGTTTCTTCTTCTTGGCCAAATTTGTAACCATAGTTTACAGATTCAACTTCACTTGTTTCACGAATTAAACTTGAAGTTACTAAAGAACCATGCATAGCACTGAATAATGAACCACCAAATACACCAGCTACACCAGCCATATGGAATGGGTGCATTAAGATGTTGTGCTCAGCTTGGAATACAATCATGAAGTTAAAAGTACCAGAAATACCTAATGGCATACCATCAGAGAAACTACCTTGACCAATAGGGTAAACTAAAAATACTGCAGAAGCTGCTGCTACTGGAGCGGAAAAAGCTACAAAAATCCAAGGACGCATACCTAAACGGTAGCTAAGTTCCCATTCACGACCCATCCAACAAGCAACACCAATTAAGAAATGGAAAACTACTAATTGGTAAGGACCACCATTGTATAGCCACTCTTCAATTGATAAAGCTTCCCAAATAGGATAGAAGTGAATACCAATTGCGTTTGAACTAGGGATAACAGCACCACTAATGATGTTGTTTCCATATAATAAAGATCCAGCTACAGGTTCACGGATACCATCAATATCTACAGGAGGTGCTGCGATAAAAGCGATAATGTAGCAAGATGCTGCTGTTAATAACGTAGGTATCATTAAACAACCAAACCAACCGATGTATAAACGGTTTTCAGTACTAGTAATCCATGTAGCAAATGTACCCCAATCTCTTTTTTCTTCACGTCTTTCTAAAGTTGCAACCATAATAATTTTTATTAAATAATTTTTATTCTTCCCAGGTACTTTCTAAGTTAAATTATTAATATCCTGTTAGTAATTAGTATAGTTTTTGTTTAGTTTAAGTTTGTTCTTTTTGTCATAGAATTATTTACTTTATTTTTTTAAGCTATTAACGTTGTAAATTTGTTAATAAAGTTTATTTTACATATTTCGGTTTTTATATTGACAATTTAAATCATAACAGATTATACTATCCTATAATATAGAATTAATTCTTTTTTAATAGTCTTGATTGATTCTTTAATTTTTTAATTTTAAATAAAATAATTGTTACTAGTATTAAACATGTCACATTCTGTCAATATATATGATACTTGTATCGGTTGTACACAATGCGTTCGTGCTTGTCCTACTGATGTTTTAGAAATGGTTCCATGGGATGGCTGTAAAGCGGGACAAATAGCCTCTGCTCCTCGTACCGAAGATTGTGTGGGTTGTAAGCGTTGTGAAACTGCTTGTCCAACTGATTTTTTAAGTATTCGTGTTTATTTAGGGGCTGAGACAACACGTAGTATGGGATTAGCTTATTAAAATAAATTGGCTAAGCACAAATTATGCTTAGCCAATTTATTTTAATAATGGGTTGCTAACTCAATGGTAGAGTAATCGGCTTTTAACCGAAAAGTTCTGGGTTCAAGTCCCAGGTGACCCAGTTTTTTCTAATTTTTTAAAAAGTTTATTTATAAGTATAAATTCTTTTTGATTTATATTATTATGGATTCTTGTATTTTTTGATCACGATTTAATGTCCCTTTAGGTTCAACCGGTTCTTTATCTTTATATCTAGGTAATGAAAGTTTATATTTTTTTACTTGTTTTGGTATAGGTTTTTGTTCTTGTTTTTCCTCTTCTTCTTTTTTAAAAGTTTTTGTTATCGAAACTTTAACTTTGTTAAATTCTACATCTACCAGTATATCCACTGGATCATCATCATTATCAATATTATCTTTTTTATAACGTAAATATTCAAGCGAAACTTTATCTTCAACTAATTTTACAATTGCTCGACGTAAAGGTCTAGCACCATAAGTTGGGTTAAAGCCTTCTTCGATCAATAATTCCATCATTCTCGGTGTTAAAGATAGGGAAATGTGCTTTTCATTTTTTACTCTTTCGACTAAATCATTGATCATAATGATAGCAATCTCTTTAATATTATTTTTTGTTAATTGCTCAAAAACAATAATTTCATCAATACGATTTAAAAACTCTGGTTTAAAAAATGCCTTAAGACTTTCCCCAACTGTATTACATAATTGAGCATATTTTGTTTTTCTTGTATCACTTGTTTCCCCACTAAATCCAATTCCTTGTGAATTTGCTTCATTATTCTGAATTGCCTTAGAGCCTAAATTCGATGTCATTATTAAAATTGTATTTTTAAAATCAATGACACGGCCTTGAGAGTCTGTTAATCGACCATCTTCAAGTATTTGAAGTAGCAAATTAAATACATCTGGATGTGCCTTTTCAACTTCATCAAATAACACAACAGTATAGGGTTTACGTCGAACAGCTTCAGTTAATTGTCCCCCTTCGTTATAACCAATGTAACCAGGTGGAGATCCGATTAATTTAGCTACAGTATGTCGTTCCATAAATTCTGACATATCTAAACGGACCATTGAATCTTCAGCTCCAAAAAAGAATGAAGCAAGAGTTTTGGTTAATTCGGTTTTTCCTACCCCTGTAGGACCTGAAAAAAAGAAGCTTGCTATAGGTCGTTTCATATTTCTCATCCCAACTCTTGCCCTACGGATAGCTCGTGCTACAGCCGATACAGCTTCTTTTTGCCCAATTACTCTTGTATGAAGGACATTTTCTAACTCTAACAATCTTGTATTTTCATCTTTTGTAATTTTTGTTACTGGCACACCCGTCCATAACGCAACGATTGAAGCAATATCTTGAGCCCCAACTTTTAATCTTTCAAGTACACCTTTAGGAACCACTCGTTTTTGTGCTTTAATAATCGCACCCATTTGAGCCCGTAAATTTAGTTCGTCATCTCGAATTTCAGTAGCTTTTTCAAATCTTTGCTCTCGGACAGCTAAATCTTTATCGTCTAAAATATTTCGTAATTCTTTGTCAAGAATATAGGCAGCCTCTGGAAGACGGTAATTAACTAATCTAACTCTAGCACTTCCTTCATCGATTAAATCAATGGCTTTATCAGGTAAAAATCTATCAGCTATATATTGCGCACCTAAATTTGCCGCAGCAACTAATGCTTCATTAGTAATTTCTAATCTATGGTGTTGTTCATAACGTAGACGTAAGCCTTTCAAGATCGTTATAGTTTCTTCAATGCTTGGTTCATTAATCCATACGGGTTGAAAACGACGTTCTAAAGCTGGATCTTTTTCAATATGTTGTCTATATTCATCAATTGTTGTAGCTCCAATACATTGTAATTCCCCACGTGCTAAAGCAGGTTTTAATATATTAGCAGCATCTAATGCACCTTCTGCTGCACCAGCACCTACTAATGTATGAACCTCATCAATTACAATAACTACATTTTTCTGTTCTTTTAATTCTTGAACAATTCGTTTTAAGCGCTCCTCAAACTCTCCTCTATATTTAGTTCCAGCTAGTAATAATGTAACGTCCAAAACAAAAACTTTATATTCATGTAATTCACTTGGAACTTCACGTTGTATAATCCTTTGTGCTAAACCTTCAGCTACAGCTGTTTTACCTACTCCGGGTTCACCAATTAAAATGGGATTATTTTTACGACGTCTAGACAAAATTTGTATTACACGCTCAATTTCATTTTGTCTACCAACTACAGGATCTAATTTTGCTCTTTCTGCTGCTTCAGTTAAATCTGTGGTATATTCAAGAAGATTCGGTGTAGCTAATGATGCCCGATCTAAGTCATCGAAAAGGAATAAATCTTTGGTTTGATTTTGATCGCCTACTCCAACATTAGCTAATACTTTTGAACCTGCTTCATGATTTTGATCTAATTCATTTAAAACATAAGCTTTAATACGAGGAATATTAGCGCCAAGATTTTGTAAAACTTTTGCACAGATACCATCAGTATCGTTTAAAAGGGCTAAAAAAATATGCTCCGTATTAATATAACTATGATTTAAGTCTTTAGACTGTTTTATTGACATTTCTAATATTTTTTTAGCTCTTGGGGTGAATGGTATTTCAATTGCTACGAATCCTGTACCTTTACCTATTAGACGCTCTACTTCCATTCTTACTTTTCTAATAGTAATTCCGTATTCTCTGACAGCGTTAATCGCTACACCACAACCTTCGCCTAATAGACCTAAGAGTATTTGTTCCGTTCCCACAAAATTATGACCTAGACGTCTTGACTCTTCTTGCGACATCATAATTACTTGTAGTGCTCTTTCTGTAAATCGTTCAAACATACTATTGTCTCCTAACCTAGTATTAATTAATTATATATGATTTGTTGATATACCACCAAAATAGTTTTTTTTTTAGATTTTAAAAAACTATTATACTCCAAAATATTACAAATTTCAAAATTTATATTAAAATTTATATGATATAGGAGATTTATTCCTTTTTTTAGTAATAATAATTATTATTGTATAATAATTATTATTTCTAAAAAAAAAACTAATTATTTTTTTTAAATTAATTTATGGCAAAAAATAAAGGGACTAGAATTATTATAACATTAAGATGTACAACTTGTAAATCAATTGGAAAAAATAACGAGGAAAATAAAATTATTGGTAATAAAATACCTAATGTTAGACTAAGTACAAAAAAACTTAACTATACAACAACAAAAAATCGTAGAAATACTCCTGATCGGTTAGAACTAAAGAAATTTTGCCCTAATTGTAATAACCATACAATACACAAAGAAATAAAATAAGGAAAATAAAATGCTTAATAATTTGTCATCGAAAACAAAGCGTAACAATTATAAACTTAAACCAAATGAAAAAATTGATTATAAACAAGTCGATATTTTAGTTTCATTTTTAACTGAACATGGTAAAATTAAATCTCGTCGTTCAACAGAATTAACCTTAAAGCAACAAAGACAATTATCACGAGCTGTTAAAACCGCTCGTTCCTTAAATTTACTACCTTTTGTAACATCATTAGAAGATTAAAAATAACTTTTTTTTATTTAAAGATTAAGGAATATTATGAGCCGTTCACAGAGAAATGATAACTTTATTGATAAAACTTTTACAATTATTGCTGATATTATATTAAAAGTTTTTCCTGCGAGTAAAGAAGAAAAAGAAGCTTTTTTTTATTATAAAGATGGTATGTCTGCACAATCAGAGGGAGAATATGCTGAAGCTTTAGAAAACTACTATGAGGCTTTACAATTAGAAGAAGATCCTTATGATCGTAGTTTTATTTTATATAATATTGGCTTAATATATTCTAGTAATGGAGAATATTTAAAAGCTTTGGAGTATTATCATAAGGCCCTAGAACTGAATCAAAATTTACCACAGGCTTTAAATAATATTGCTGTAATATATCATTATCAAGGTGTAAAAGCATCTGAAAAACAAAATATTGATGTTGCTAAATTACTTTTCAATAAAGCAGCTGAATATTGGAAACAAGCGATTAATTTAGCACCAAATAATTACATTGAAGCTCAAAACTGGCTACGTACAACAGGTCGACTTTCAATTTAACTGATAAAACAATAGTTCTATTAGTTAAGTTGAAAGTACGTTATTAAGTTTTTAATAGAAATTCATTAGTTTTTTGCTTTGGATAATCTAGTCAAAGATTTTTTAAATCCATTAGTTATTAAAGAAGTAAATAAAAATAAATTTATTTCAAAATTAAAAAGTCGTTAGACTAGATTTCATTATTATTTAATATCCTATGAAAAATATAGTTATGGAAAAAAATAATATTGGATGTATTACACAAGTTATTGGTCCCGTTGTTGATGCAGTTTTTTCTTCAGGTATTTTACCAAAAATTTATAATGCTCTCAAAGTAGAAGGAAAGGATGGTCCTATCATTTGCGAAGTGCAGCAATTACTAGGTGACAATAGAGTACGTGCTATTGCGATGAGTGCAACTGATGGATTACAAAGAGGTGTTACTGTTTATGATACTAAAGCTCCAATTTCTGTTCCTGTTGGAAAAACAACTCTTGGTCGAATTTTTAATGTCCTAGGGCAACCCATTGATAATTTGGGGGATACATCAGGCAATGAAACATTACCTATTCACCGTCCAGCACCATCATTCACAGATCTTGAGACTAAACCTGCTATATTTGAAACTGGTATTAAGGTAGTTGATTTATTGGCTCCATATCGTCGAGGAGGGAAAATTGGATTATTTGGTGGTGCTGGAGTGGGTAAAACAGTACTAATTATGGAATTAATTAATAATATTGCTAAAGCTCATGGTGGGGTATCTGTTTTTGGTGGCGTTGGGGAGAGAACTCGTGAAGGTAATGACCTATATATGGAAATGAAAGAATCCGGTGTAATTAATGAAACAAATTTATTGGAATCTAAAGTGGCATTAGTATATGGTCAAATGAATGAGCCACCTGGAGCCCGTATGCGTGTCGGATTAACTGCATTGACAATGGCTGAATATTTTCGAGATATCAATAAGCAAGATGTTTTGTTGTTTATAGATAATATCTTCAGATTTGTTCAAGCTGGTTCTGAAGTTTCCGCTCTGTTAGGTCGTATGCCATCTGCTGTAGGATATCAGCCAACCTTAGGTACTGAGATGGGGGCTTTACAAGAACGAATAACTTCGACTAATCAAGGGTCGATTACTTCTATTCAAGCAGTTTATGTTCCCGCAGACGACTTAACTGATCCCGCACCAGCAACGACTTTTGCTCATTTAGATGCAACAACTGTATTGTCAAGAGGATTAGCTGCAAAAGGAATTTACCCAGCAGTAGATCCGTTAGACTCAACGTCAACTATGCTACAACCTTTAATTGTAGGTGAGGAGCATTATAAAACAGCACAATTAGTAAAAGAAACTTTACAACGCTATAAGGAATTACAAGATATTATTGCTATTTTAGGTATTGATGAATTATCAGAAGAAGATCGTTTAGTAGTGGATCGTGCAAGAAAAATTGAACGTTTCTTATCTCAACCTTTTTTTGTGGCAGAAGTTTTTACAGGTTCACCTGGAAAATATGTTGATTTAGAAAGTACAATCAAAGGCTTTAATATGATTTTAGCTGGGGAATTAGATGATTTACCTGAACAAGCCTTCTATTTGGTTGGTGATATTAATGAAGCTATATCGAAAGCAAAAACTTTAAATAATTAATTAGGAAATTTTTCAATGAGTTTAAATATTCGTGTTATTGCTCCGGATGGATTAATTTGGGATACTAAAGTCGATGAAGTAGTTTTACCAAGTCTTACAGGTCAATTAGGTATACTTAAAGGTCATGCTCCTTTAATTACCGCGTTAGAAATAGGAATTTTAAGAATTAAAGTTAAATCATCATGGACACCAATTATTGTCTTAGGAGGTTTTGCTGTCATTAAAAATGATGAAGTTGTGGTTTTAATTAGTGGAGTTGAGGAGATGTCAAAACAAGAGTATTCTCAAGCAAAGGAACTATTAAACCAAGCAACCAAAAATTTAGATTTAGCTAAAACTACAAAAGAAAAAATTGATGCGTCTCAGGAAATGAAAATAGCTTCGTCAAGACTACAGGCTTTTCAATTTATAGGATCATAAATCCTTGGTAATTATTATATATTACTTACGACTTATGAGAAAAAATACTAATTTACTAAAATTTAAATTTTATTCAAATTTGAGTAGCTTTACTTCTTCCCCACGTTCAGATACAGAATTATACTTTAATGAACATTTTGATGAATTAAGGCATCGAATTTTCTATATTTTAACTTTTTTGTGTATTTTTACTTTTATTACATTTTATAACGTAAAGCTAATAGTTAAAATTTTAGAGAATCCCGTTACAAAAATACAATTTTTTCAATTATCACCTGGAGATTATTTTCTTTCAACGTTAATTATATCTTTTTCTCTAGGAATTTTATTTTCTACACCTTTATTATTAAGTCAATTATTATTATTTTTCCGACCCGCTTTAAATAAAAATGAACGAAAAAGTATATTTTGGTTATTATTGAGTTCTCTTTTTTTATTTTTTTTAGGGTTATTATTTTCTTATTTTTTATTGATTCCTGCTGCTATAAATTTCTTTATTTTTTATGGTTCAGAAGTTATTGAACCATTATGGTCATTTAATCAATATTTTACTTTTGTCTCCGCATTATTCTTTAGTACCGGATTAGTTTTTCAAGTTCCAATTGTTCAGATTATTTTAAGTTTATTTAAAATGGTGGATCCAATAAAGATGTTTAATTATTGGCGGCCAATGATACTCTTTTCTACAATCTTAGGAGCTATATTAACACCATCTGCGGATCCGATAACACAATTATTATTGTCTAGTGCATTATTTTTATTATATTTTCTTGGAAGTATTATTTCCATTAATCTAGTAAAAAAACGAGCTAAAAAAGTATAGCTTATTTAAGTTACTTTAATTTTTATTATTGTCTTTATATAAAGGAATACTATCTATTAAATTTTTATTTTACCAAGTTTGAATATGAAAATTTTGAAAAAAATAATGAAAATTCTTCTGATAAGCTTTATGCTTATTCATATCAGTTTTACGTTTTCTTGTAAAGATTCGCAAGCATATCCTATTTATGCTCAACAAGCATATGCAAATCCACGTGCAGCAAATGGTAGACTAGCTTGTGCCAATTGTCACTTAGCAGAAAAACCTATACAAATAGAATCACCTAAAGCAATTCTTCCCAATAAAGTTTTTGAAGCCGCGGTTAAAATTCCCTATCCTAGGGAAGCAAAACAAATTTTGGGTAATGGACAATTAAGTGGCTTAAATGTAGGTGCTGTTGTTATTTTACCAGAGGGTTTTAAATTAGCTCCAAGCAATTTAATCTCAAAAGAAATTCAAGAAAAAAATAAAGGGGTTTATATTTCACCTTATAGCTCAAATCAAGATAATATATTAGTTGTTGGTCCAATTTCAGGGGATCTTCATAAAGAAATTAATTTTCCAATTTTATCACCCGACCCCTCGACTAATAAAAAAGTTAACTTTTTAAAATATCCAATCTATGTTGGTGCAAATCGTGGTCGTGGACAAATTTATCCTACGGGTGAAAAAAGTAATAATAATATAGTAACATCTTTTTTTGAAGGAGAAATAACAGAAATTCAAGCTCTAGATAAAGGGGATACGTTAATCACAATAATAAATTCGAATGGTCAAGAATTAAAACAAACTATACCAAAAGGTCTATCACTAATCGTTTCAAAAAAAGATAATATTAAATTAGATCAACCTCTAACTAAAGATCCTAACGTTGGTGGTTTTGGACAAACAGATATAGAAATTGTTTTACAAGATCCGAATCGAGTAATTGGCTTTATTGTTTTTGCTTTTTCTGTTTTATTTACACAGATCGTTTTTGTTATTAAAAAGAAACAATTTGAGAAAGTTCAAGCAGCAGAATTAAAATTTTAAGGTTTATTTTCTCTCCAAAAAAGAGAGAAAATAACCTTAGGGATTACAAGCACTATTGTTTATTTGATATTGATAGTAAGGTGTATTTTCTGTATTTCTATTTTGAAATTCTTTTTGGTACTCATAAAATCGATCTTTAGATTTTTTCTGTCTGATAGGTAATAGTTGATGGGCTTTTTGAAATTCATTAGACGATGGTATAGATAATACCTCTCCACTCATAATATCTTTATTATTCCAAAAATACAAGAAATCCCCAAGTCCCATAGAGACAATTTTCGTGTTCCCTATTATACTAAATAGTACTTGATCAAATTCATTAATATATAGTTGCTGATTTCTATTATTCGAATAATTTTCATAATTATCATCTAATGCAACATTAGATTTGATTATTCTATGTTTTATCAACCAACTTTTTATATTTTGTATCCTTTTGTCATAACAAATTACCCTCCTTTTAAAATTAAAAGAATCATCAATATAATCCACATTTGTGATAAAAGTAGAGTCATATTTTTTATAAGGTTCTAAAATTTCTTCAATAATAGTTATTAATAAATCTTGAGCATCTTCTAAATTAGAAAAAATTGGAATAATATTTCTATTTAATAATTCATCCTTATTATTATGAAATAGATTCTCATTGTCTAAAAAGAAAAATATTTGTTTTTCTTTTTTAAATAAATTAATTAAATTAAAATCTTTTAATCTAATTAACTTATCTAAAAACGTTTTTTCATTATTATCTACTGAATCCTCAAAATTTCTATAATAACATTGAACATTTGTAAAAATGTTGTTATCAAGAAATATATAATTATTCACTTCTGGATCATCGTATATAGGATAACGAATTATTCTTCTTATACTATTATTATCAATAATAAATTGCTCCTGAAGTTTTAAACTTTTATTTTCTAATAATTCTTTTTCATATAAACCATGTTCTTGAGTGATTTTTAAGTCATCTAAAGACACAATTGGTATACCATCAAAATCAGCATCACACATAATTGTATGCGTAAGTAAAAAGGGATGATTACCAGGAATACTTTCATTAAATCGTTTATTTTTAAAGTCTAATTTAGTTTTCATTTGAAAAATACCTACTCGTGATGTTAAAGTTTTCACATAGCCTGAATTTGATAAATCATCTAATGTACTAATTGGTATTAGGGAATTAAAGTCTTTACCATTAACCTGAGAAGATTTTGCTAAAAGATATATTTTAATATTATTTAATTTCTTATAAACTTTGGTAGAATTTTTTAAATTACAGTAATTTTTATATTTTCCATAAATATCATAAGATTGTGCTTTTCTTGTTTTATTGATAATAGATTGCCAACTGATATTAGTATTAGTTTCTCTAAATGTATTTTTAGTGAAAAGATTTGTAAAATTTAAATTACTAGGAAAATTAGACATAACATTCATATTTATCATATTTTATGATTTTATAGTTTATAAAAATATCAATATTTTTATTTATATCTACTGTGTAGATATAAATAAATTATATTATCTATAGAGTCGTATAAATTAAGTTTTTTTCATTAAAAAACAGGGAATGTTAAAGCATCAGGATAAAATCTATTGGCTTCAATAATAAATCCAGCAGTAAACGTCATCCAAACTGCAAGTAAAACAGGAGCAGTTGAAAGATATTTTAAAAAGTTTTTCATAATACTTAAATTTTTTTAAATTATCAAATAATAAAATTTTCTTATCTGGGAGAAACAGTAATTTCAGAATCTGAGGCTAAAAAACTCCCACTAGCAAATTCTTGCCATGCCGAAATTGGCCAAATGAAGCCCGACGACATTATTTTTATTGCTAATGGTACATCGATAATAATTTCTTTTTCAGTTGGATTTGAAGTAGTGCTAATATTATTTATATAACTACGTCCAACCCAACCAATCCAACCACTAATATATATGAACATTACTCCTGGAATTATAAATTCAACAGCATGATCCCATCTTCCATCTGTTATAAGATGAGGTAAACCATCTTTTCCACACAATAATTCTGAATTAGAATAACGATCAAATCTCTGTTTAGTTCTATTTATTTGCTGTTCTAAAGCTAGAGCTGGAGGAGAACCTATTTCATATTTTTTAACTCGAGATTCTAGTTTCCTAACACTAGATTCTAATCTGTTATTAAATGCTGAAGATTCACTACATTTTGTTAAACCTGCCACATCTGCAGATACAGTTAACGGTAAACTTAAAGTTAAAAAAACAATTAATAATGATTTTTTTAAAGACATATGAACCATTCTATTTTAGATATATAAAAACGATATCTTTTTAATGGAAAATAAATTTTTTATATTAGAAATCAACTCATAATACATTCTAATATAAAAATAGCAAGATATACAAATATTATAGTCGATAATTAATTTTTCATTACTTCTTTATTGCAAAAAAGTATAAAATAAAATTAAAAACAAACTATCGTCGATCAGTATATTGCTGTGAACTTATTTTTTGTAGTTTCTGATTACGACGAAGTGGTCGAGTAACTAATTCTAAGATTTCAATGGCATTAGTAAAACCATGTATTTGTGCAAATGTAAATTCAACCGACCATTTTGTATTTATGCCTCTAGCTTCTAGTGGGTTCGCATGTGCCATACCAGTTATTACTAAATCAGGTTTGATATCACGAATTCGATCCACTTGATTATAATTATCTGGCTTTTCGATAATTATAGGTAGTGGGACCTTCTTTTCTTTACAGGTTTTTTGCAATAACTCTAATTCAGCTCCTTGATATCGCTTATCCATATATGGAATACCAATTTCGAATATAATCATTCCTGCTCGGAGTAAAAAACGTGCTAATGATATTTCTAATAAGTTATCACCCATAAAGAAAACACTTTTGCCTTTAATTAAGCTAATATAATTAACCATTTTATTCCATATATCATCTTCTCTTTCTTTTAAGCCAATAGGTTGAATTTTTAAAATTGTACATATTTTTTCTAACCAGGCTCTAGTCCCATCGGGTCCAATGGGGAACGGTGCACCAATTAACTTACATTTTCTCCTTCTCATTAATGTTGTAGCTGTTCGACTTAGATATGGATTTACTCCACAAACATAATTTCCTTCATAGATTTGGGGTAATTCCATATAACGTTTGGAAGGTAACCAACCCGAGACATAAATCCCTTGCTTTTTTAGTTCTAAAGTAAGTTGGTTGACAACTGGATCAGGTATTGAGCCAAATAAAATAAGTGGTAAATGTTCAACATAATCATAATTATTTATTTCTTGTTTTTGTAAATACTCTGAGTGCTTTAAATTTGGTCGTTGTGCTAATGCAGCCAATACTGTATCCTCTCCTTGAGTAAAAGCATAATCAAGACCATTTGCTCGTGCTACTATAATAGGTAAACTTATTTCAGCTTCTAACTTGGGAGCGATCCCCTCTAAATCCATTTTTATTATTTCTGTTGTGCATGTACCAATCCAAAAGATTACACTGGGGTTTCGATCTTGTTTTATTTGTAGACACAATCTTTTTAATTCTTCGTAATCATTTAATTGTGCTGATATATCCCCTTCTTCTAATTCTGCCATTGCATAACGAGGTTCAGCAAAAATCATAACACCTAATGCATTTTGCAAAAAATAACCACATGTTTTTGTACCAATAACCAAAAAAAAACTATCCTCAATTTTTTGATATAACCAGGCTACACAACTTATGGGACAAAATGTATGATAATTCCCAGTTTCACAATTAAAAGTTAGTTTTTCTTTCAAATTCACATTTTTAATATTCATCTAGATTTTGTAAGTAAAAAGTTATTTTTTTAATTAAACTGAAAAAACTTCATTTAAATCGTTTTCTAAAGTACTATCATCAAATTCAGATAGAGAAGTTTTATTTTGAGTTGGGTTTAAATAAAAATCTGATAATAGACTAAATAATTCTCTATCTGCCGCTTCTTTTGGGACAACTCCTTCAGGATTAGCTATAAGTTGATCTGCAATATTTAAATAATATTCACAAATATAAGACAACGAATTATCTATCTCGGTCATTTCAAATAAAGTTTTACCTTTTACTCTAGAAACTCTAATATCTTCAATAAGTGGTAACACCTCAAGAACAGGCATTGTAACAACATTAATATACTTATCAATTAGATCCCGTGTCGCTGTTCGATTTCCAATAAGTCCCGCAAGTCTTAAGGAATGAGTTCTAGCTTTTTCTCTTACAGAAGCAGCGATTCGATTAGCAGCAAATAAAGCATCAAAACCATTATCTGTAACGATTAAACAATAATCAGCATAATTTAATGGTGCAGCAAATCCACCGCAAACAACATCACCTAAAACATCAAATAGAATAATGTCATATTCATCAAAGGCATTCAATTCTTTCAAAAGTTTTACAGTTTCACCAACGACATAACCACCACAACCAGCACCTGCCGGGGGACCTCCAGCTTCTACACAATCAACGCCCCCATAACCTTGATAAATAACATCTTCTGGCCAAATATCCTCATAATGATAGTCTTTTGCTTGTAACGTATCAATTATTGTAGGAATTAGAAACCCTGTTAAAGTAAAAGTACTATCATGCTTAGGATCACAACCAATTTGTAGAACACTTTTTCCTCTTCTACATAAAGCAACTGAGATATTACAACTTGTGGTAGATTTTCCTATTCCTCCCTTCCCATAAACAGCTAGTTTCATTTTTAACTCCTAATTTTTATACTGTATGAACTAATATAGATGAATAAATATTCATTTATATTAGTTACTCTTAAGAGATACTAATTTATATAAATGAGATACTTCAAAAAAATAATTTTTAAAATTCTAAGTTAGAAAAGTCTAGTATGCTTTATATTATAGTTCAGAGTTAACTTTCCATCTGTAATCTAAAAAGATGAAGATAATTAATTATCGAGTATAATATAAAAACGAAAACAAATATATAATTTATATTAAATATATACTAATAACTAAATTGTTTTATTGTTTCAATTTTATAAACAAATGAAGTATACTTTATAGTATACTTTTTATGACTTTAGGAGTTTAGTGATGTTCTCAGAAAATTATTTTAATTTATTGAATAATATTCTTTTTATTTTAGTATTTATATCAACAGCACTATATTGGTTTCAGTTAAGTTTTAAATTTGTGACAATTCTTAATCGAATCGGTGAAATAATGTCACGTTTTGCAACTTTAAATATTTTTCTGTTTTTATTAATTCGTTGGATCGAATATGGATATTTTCCTTTAAGTAATTTATATGAATCGCTGTTATTTTTATCTTTTATACTTCTATTTTCTTATCAGTTGTTAGAGTCAAAAGCTAAAAGTCCAATATTTGGAGGAATTGTTTTACCAATTGTTTTACTAATTAGTGGTTTCGCAGAATTAACTCTACCGCTTGAAATGCAGAAAGCAGGGGCGTTAGTACCTGCTTTACAATCAAATTGGTTAATGATGCATGTGAGTTTAATGATGTTAAGTTATGCTATTTTACTTATTGGATCAGCTTTTTCTATTGTTTATCTAGTAACTTTTTTAGTATTTAAATATACTATAAGGCCATTTGAGAAAAGATACTTCGATTATCAAGAATCTATGAGGGGATTAGTAAACCTGGCGAAAGGAGTAGCTTTAACTAGGGAGGATTATAAAATACGATCATCTATACAATCCTCATATGCATGTCCTGAAATTATAAGTTTAAACAATATATTTCTAGAACAAGAAGCTTTTGCTGAATCTGCTCGAACTAATTTTTTATCTCAACTCGATAAATGGAGTTCACGGACAATAAGTTTAGGTTTTCCTTTTTTAACAATTGGTATTATAGCTGGGGCTGTATGGGCTAATGAAGCTTGGGGTGCTTATTGGAGTTGGGATCCGAAGGAAACTTGGGCGTTAATTACGTGGTTAATTTTTGCCGCCTATTTGCATTTGAGATTAATAGTGGGTGTAACTGGAAAGGGTCCAGCTTTTTTAGCTAGCATTGCGTTTTTTGTTGTTTGGATCTGCTATCTTGGTGTTAATTTTTTAGGACAAGGTTTACATAGCTATGGATGGTTTGTCAATAATTAGAATTTTTAATTATATAATTAAAAATTCTACCTATTTGATTTTATAGGTAAAGAAATCTTTTATCTTTTTTGATGCAATATTCATTTTTCATTTTAAAAGTTCTAAAAGATTATTGAATTTACTATATAACTATTGTGTAATAGAGCTAAAGGTTTACGAACGGAGAGACTTGAACTCTCACAAGAAACCTTACTAGAACCTAAATCTAGCGCGTCTGCCAATTCCGCCACGTTCGTAAAGAAAATGAATACCTATAAAGCTTACTATACACCATAGATAGATTATAGGATTAGCTTAATGTATAGTAAATTATCTACTTTATTCAAGATTATTAACTTCTTTAATATTCAGAGTTGTTTCTTTCTTCCTTATTTTTTTCTACTCCTTTTTTATTAAAGATAAATTTTGATTCTTCGTTTAGAATAGATTTAGCTAACGACAAAGCCCAATTAGCCATTTTACGACCTTTTCCTTTCCATACTGCTAGTTTAATTTTACCTTTTGATTTCGATCGTCTTTTTTTAGGGACCGCCATGGAACTTTTTTTTCTTAGTAAGTATAAGTAGTAATTAAATAAGTTACAATTTGATATATCATAAATAGAAAAAATTATTTTTTTTCTATTACCTTTTAGTAATTTACTTATATTAAGTATAAGCAAAAATTATGAAGATTAGTTATATTCATACTTTTTGCTCTCTAAATAGTTTGACTTTTTAATTTGATCTAACGTGAAGCTATTTTATTAAATTGCTGTAAGGCTAATCTACCGATATTATATAATGCCCAAGACGCTGCGGCTAATACGGGTAAAAAAACAAAGATAAGACGTAAATCCATACTGTTCTAAGTATAATTAATTAAAAATATAATAATTTCACTCTAAATATATCCTTCATATAAAATAGATTATAGATGATAATGATTTTTTCTCTAATATAATTCTATTTGTATTGGTCCAGTCTTCCTCTGGATTAAAATTTAACTGTAAATATTAGCTGTTTGTTTTTATTTATCTTTAATTATAAGTAACAATTTCTAATTAAATCTAGAAAACCTCTAAATATACTAAAAGATTACTTTCCTATTGTCAAATTCATAAAAATAAATTTTTTAATTTTAGGTTAGTTATTTAATTATAACAACATAAATAAAGAATAAAAAATTTTATTAAATTCATATACCAAAGAGAAGAATGTAAAATAAAACAAGATGAAAGATTTTTTATTTAACATGGAGCAATTAAATATTTTGCGAGCAATAAAAAGTGAAAAGAGCATAAAAAATGCTGCAAAAAAATTGTACTTATCACAACCAGCCTTAAGTTTAAAACTCCAAAGTTTGGAGTCTAAAATTGCTTCTCCAATCTTAGAAAGAAATAAAAAACAAATATATTTTACCATAATTGGTCATTTATTAGTAAAGTATTCAACTAAAATATTACAATTGTATCATGAGGCAAATCACTCTATTAAGCATATTAAAGTATTAAGAAAAATTAGTTTAATTATTGGGTCAAATGAATCTATAGGGATATACTTATTACCAAAAATTATTAGGTTATTTTGTAAAGCTTACTCATATGCGTGTTTAACCTTAGAAATTGAAACAACCCACTCAATATCCTGGGATGTATTTAATGGAAAAGTAGATATAGGAATTGTGGTGGAAGAAGAAATACCTTATGAAGTAATGAATTACATTTATATTATACCTTATCTTGATGAAGAAATAGTATTAATCCTCCCAAAAACCTATCAATTAAAAACTACTAGTGTTATAACTTTGGAAGAGCTTTATAAATTAGATTTTATTGGTTTAAATCGAGACTTGATGGAAAGAAAAATTCTAAATAAAATTTTGCAAAAATATAATATTAAAATTGAAAATTTAAAAACAAAATTCGAACTTAATTCTACTGAAGCCATTATAAGAGGTGTGCAAGCAGGTTTGGGTGTTTCATTTGTATCTATTCTCTCAGTAAAAGATGAATTATTATCTAAACGTATCAATTCAGTAATGGTCAATAGTCGGCGTATTAACAAACGTATTTCCATAATTATGAATAAGAAAAGTTATCATTCTCCTTTATTTAAAAACTTTTATACTTTTTGTTGTTTTTTGAGAAAAAACAAATTTTGAAAATAAATTATTAACCTGTATTAATGTTTTACAAATATTTACAAATATTTACAAATATTTGTAAATATTTGTAAAACATTAATACAGGTTAATAATTTAAGTTAAGAAGTATTAAATATGCGAAACTAACTCCCCCAAATGATCCAATAAAAAACCCTGAAGTAAATTGTTTCCAATTTTTACTTGTTAATAATTCAATCGTATTTGTTGAATTAGAATCATCAAATGTAACTTTTCCATACATTGCTAGACAAACAGTTAATATAGTAATTAATCCTACGGAAGATAAAAATCCTATTAAAGGTGCTAATTCAGAGTTTCTCAATGGTCCTAATTTTTCGAAAGGTCCTAATAATAAATATCCATGTGCCATACCAATTTCTAAACCTCGTAAAAGTGGCGATAATCCTTTTCTATAAGCAGGTAAACTAGTTAGATAGGCTTTTGTTGCTGCTGATGAAGTTACGGGCGTTGATAAATGTCCAACAGAAGGATCATCATTATAAGGCTTAATAAAACTTGTCATAATTAATTTGTTAAGAAGTTATTATGTAATAATAATTGGATATTTTTAAAAGAAAATAATTAAAGATTGAAATAGAATAGATATTGTTGAAAAGAATTAAATTTAGTATATTTTTACTTTAGATATATAATAGTATATATTATATTGTTTTCATAGTTTTTAATAAGTGTAAAAATGAGTATTTTAATTGACTATATTTTATTATTAAGTATTGCATTTGTATTAGCCTCTGGTTTATTCTTGGGTTTAAAAGGAATTAAGTTAATTTAGCTTAAGTTTAGCTTTTAGTTTTAATAATTTTTTAAAAAGTTAAATTAAATTTATAATTTTAGTCTAGAGTTTTAATATTTTTAATAATGTACGATAATGAAACATGAGTAGTAAGGATATAGAAAGTTTACTAAAACGTGATATCGTTGTAGGATCAAGACGTTTTAGTAATTATTTTTGGACAATTATTTTATTTTTAGGCGGATTAGGCTTTTTACTTGCAGGGATTTCAAGTTATTTTCAAAAAAATTTAATAAGTTTTATTAATTCCGAACAATTATCTTTTTTACCGCAGGGTGTAGTTATGACTTTTTATGGAGTTATTGCTATAAGTTTAAGTTTCTATATAGCTCTTACAATTTTTTGGGATGTAGGAAGCGGATATAATGAATTTGATAAAGAAAACGAGTTAGTCCGTATAGTACGACGAGGTTTTCCAGGTAAAAATCGTAAAATACTATTAGTTTATCAGTTTAGAAATCTTAAAAGTATTAAGTTAAATATTCAAGAGGGTCTTAATCCTAAACGCATAATTTATTTATGTACTAAGGATCAACGTGAAATTCCATTAACATCAGTAGAGCAACCCAGATCTTTAGAAATTTTAGAAAATGATGCGTCAGAACTTGCACGATTTTTGAATATTAATTTAGAAGGAATTTAATTTTTTCAAAAAATTAAAATTGACTAATTTAGTATCTAATTCTAAATTAATATTTGGTTATTATTACTTTAGAATTAATAAGTATAATATATATATTGTTATATTAATCTATACATGCGGGCATAGTTTAGTGGTAAAACCATAGCCTTCCAAGCTATTGATGCGAGTTCGATTCTCGCTGCTCGCTGATAAGACTATTAAAAGAATTAATTTCTTACTGGTCATCTGCTAAAAAATCTTTAATTTGTAAAGCAAAGAGGAATGAGAAATAATTAAATTATATTTTAGATAATTATAATTAGTATAATATATTTTTATTTAAATGGAGATAATATAAAATGTCTGGTGGTTCAACAGGAGAACGTCCTTTTTCTGATATTATAACAAGTGTACGTTATTGGATTATTCATAGTATTACAATCCCTTCTTTATTTATTTCCGGTTGGTTGTTTGTAAGTACAGGTTTAGCTTATGATGTTTTTGGAACTCCAAGACCTAATGAATATTTTACACAAGATAGACAACAAGTTCCATTAGTAAATGATAGATTTAATGTTACGCAAGAAATTGAAGATTTCACAAGAGGATTATAGATAATCCAGTAAATTCAGAAAAAAATAAATGTAGTTTAGGAGAAAAACGTGACTAGAAATACGAATCAACCAGTAGCTTATCCTATTTTTACTTTTCGTTGGTTAGCTATTCATGGTTTAGCTGTACCAACAATATTTTTTTTAGGTGCGATAACATCAATGCAATTTATTCAACGATAGGAGTATATTTTATGACGGGTCCAAATCCTAATAAACAAGAAGTTGAAATCAGTCGTACCTCATTATATTGGGGTTTATTATTATTTTTTATATTGGCAGTACTTTTTTCTAGTTACTTCTTTAATTAGAAATCTTGGAGAAATTTTTTATAAGTTTTATGAGATTAAGAATTAAGAAAGGATATAGGAGTTAAAAATATTATGGCAGGAACGGGAAGAATACCACTTTGGTTAGTGGCATTAGTTGGTGGGTTAGGAGTTATTGTTGTTGTTGGTACCTTTATTTTTGGTTCCTATTCTGGATTAGGATCTTCACTTTAGTATTTACATTGAAAAAGACACGATTGAATAGTTTTCTAGATCAAGGAGATTGAATAAATTCAATCTCCTTGATCTAGAAAACTATTCAATCGTGTCTTTTTCAATGTAAATAAATAATAATCCCATAGCAACAGCAGGAAAAACTAAACCTACTAAAGGTACTAGAATTGAAGGTAGATAGTTAATTAACATAATTAGTAATTTACTTTTTTAAGAAATTTTGCAGTAAAAATTGTAATAACAAATAAAATCTCGATGAGATCTGAATTTTTTTATGACTTTAAAAAAAAGTGAAAACTTTTATGATTGTATAAAAGCAATGCAACAATTTGCAGAAACATATGCTAAACAAACTAATACATTTTTTTCTCTCGATCCATCAATAACTTCTATAATTATTACTGGGTTAGCTAC